AAAGGAGTTAATCCAGCCACAGGTTCCCCTACGGCTACCTTGTTACGACTTCACCATAGTCACTGATGTTACCGTAATTTCAAGACTCAATAGTGAGATTAGATAATAAATAATATCTAAATGCATTCTAAAGTTATCTTAAAAACTTCGGGTAAAATCAATTCCCAGGGTGTGACGGGCGGTGTGTACAAGGCCCGGGAACGTATTCACCGAGGCGTGCTGATCCTCGATTACTAGCGATTCCGACTTCATGTTCTCGAGTTGCAGAGAACAATCCGAACTGAGGCATTCTTTCAAGATTTGCTCCAACTTTCGTTCTTGCGTCTCACTGTAAATGCCATTGTAGCACATGTGTAGCCCAGCCCATAAGGGTCATGAGGACTTGACGTCATCCCCACCTTCCTCCTGCTTATCACAGGCAGTTTTCTTAGAGTTCTTTAACATTATCTGTTAATTAGCAACTAAGAATAAGGGTTGCGCTCGTTATAGGACTTAACCCAACATCTCACGACACGAGCTGACGACAGCCATGCAACACCTGTATTCTATTTTGAAAAGAACTGCTTTCACAGTCCATATAGAATGTCAAGAGCTGGTAAGGTTCTGCGCGTTGTTTCGAATTAAACCACATGCTCCACCGCTTGTACGGGCCCCCGTCAATTCCTTTGAGTTTCAATCTTGCGATTATACTTCCCAGGCGGAGTGTTTAACGCGTTAGCTGTAACACTGAGTTAAAATAACCCAACATTTAACACTCATCGTTTACAGCATGGACTACCAGGGTATCTAATCCTGTTTGCTCCCCATGCTTTCGCACCTCAGTGTCAGTTAAGATCCAGATAGATGCCTTCGCTTTAGGTGTTCCTTCTAATATCTACAGATTTTATCCTTCCACTAGAAATTCCACTATCCTCTATCTAACTCTAGTCAATCAGTATTAAAAGCACTTCCTAAGTTAGGCTTAGGGATTTCACTTTTAACTTAATTAACAACCTACGTGCTCTTTACGCCTAGTAATTATGAATAACACTAGCTCCCCCCGTATTACCGCGGCTGCTGGCACGGAGTTGGCCGGAGCTTTTTCTTCAGATAATGTCATCATCTTCTCTGATAAAAGGGTTTTACAACTAATAGAGCCTTCATCACCCACGCGATATTGCTGGATCAGGCTTTCGCCCATTGTCCAAAATTCCTCACTGCTGCCTCCCGTAGGAGTCTGGGCCGTATCTCAGTCCCAGTGTGGCTGATCATTCTCTCAAATCAGCTAAGGATCATTGGCTTGGTGAGCCATTACCTCACCAACTACCTATTCCTCCACAAGCTCATCTATAAGCGACATAAATTGTCTTTGAAACATCCAGTATTCGTACTATTTCCATACAGAAATATTCCCAAAGTTTCCCTTAGTATACTTATCCTCGACTTATAGGTAAATTCTTGTGTATTACGCACCCGTTCGCCACGGATTATTCATCCGTTCGACTTGCATGTGTTAAGCATATCGCTAGCGTTCATTCTGAGCCAGGATCAAACTCTTTTGTTCAAATTGATTGAGCATCAATATACTCAAATAATACTAACATCCAGAAAGTTTAAAATAAAAAAATGACCAATCAAACTCTACATTTTATAACGAAACTTATTTTGGAATCGTTCGAGTTGATCGCTTGAAAGACGTCGTACATTCAAATGACTACTTAATGTAAAAGACCAAGAAGGATGAACTAAGTAGTCTTGATCTAGTATTTCAAAAACATGTTTTGAAAGTATTGTTTTTTTCTCAAAATACATAGAACCGTCTGATAAAACAATACCGACTTTTGATAGCTTTGGATGAATATATTTTTTCATAAAGAAGTATAAACCTTTCTTGAAAAAGGCTAGAGGCGGAATCGAACCGCCATTATTAGATTTGCAGTCTAACACATCACCATTATGCTATCCAGCCAACAAAAAGGATCTGCCGATTATACGTACCTCATCACCAAATAGCAAAAAAGCATGTACTTTCTGACTTTCACATTCGAATTCGAAAAGGGCTCGTGTGGATCTTCCAGAAATCAAACCGACAAACTTAAATCCCAATTGTCTGCATATAAAAAGAGAAATCAAATGGAGAACTTAAATCTCCTTCTACTAAAAAATGTTCAAAATATATATCATATTCTAAAAGAATTTCTAATTTCGAACGTCCTAAACAAGCATAAAAAAATTCAGATTCAAATAAAAAAGAAGTATATGTCGAATTAAGCGTTTCTGACCAAAAACATAAAGAATACAATAATGCAATCTCATTAATATATTTTGCATTTTTCAAAGATGATTCTAAAAAGATAAGACCATCTGCATTACCAGTCAATTCCAATGAAGATATAGGTAAATCAAATCCATTTTCTAAATATGAATATGATTGTGCTAGGTATGAAAAATCAAATACAAAACAAAAAATGCAGAAAAAAATAAAAAATACTGTAAAAGTAACTAAAAACATATATTATATTATTTACAAAAAAACAAAAAATTACAAAGTTCGAATATAAAAAGATTTTATGACCCTTACGGGATTCGAACCCGTATCTTTGCCGTGAAAGAGCAATGTCCTAACCACTAGACGAAAGGGTCATTTTATAGACCTCAACCTCTAACAGTAAAGGATCAATACCCTTCAAAACAATCTAACACACATAGTTTTAGAATTAATATTTATATTTGAAATAATTATACATATAAATCAAATACAAAAACAAACACAATTACATACGCGTATTTACCCTCCACAAACCCAAAACAATGTTCTTTGTAGATTCATTGACTGTAATCACTTTGTATAAAGAATAAGTTGTCATAAGACTATGAATATGTTCAACTTTCCCAACACGTGGCAATTTTGCAAGACTACGAGGCAAAAAGGCAATAATACCACCAATTGCAACACTAAAACCACCATTAACAGAATTCACAACAATACCCTTAACAAACTCTTGTTTTGAAATATAATTCCATGTAATAGAGTCATGTAAACTCTGCTCATATGAATAAGGATCACATAAAAGATCTCCCTCAGATGTCTCAATTGTCCACATTGACACACGAACTTTTTTACCAACGTCTAAACCGTCATCAGAACTGTATAATATCGAAGATTTTAGTTCATTCTCACGAAATTTCGCTGGAACCTTTAATCCTAAATCAACAGAAATAACTCCAGTACTATTAGAAATAACAGGTCCCTCTAAAAAACAATCAGAAAGCTCACTTTTAAAAAATGCACTTTGTTTCAATTGATCTGAAAAATTATCAATTTTAGAAATAAAACTCATTAAAAAACTCCTTTTTATATCTCGCATACAAATCATATTTATAATATAAGACCAAATTTGGATTGAAAGAAAAGATGTACGTAATTATAAGCAACTTTTGGTGAAATACGACCATCTGTCTCAAGATATAGAATTAAATCCTCATATAAAGAATAAGTATTAACATGATAAGAAACATGTACAATTGGATTAAAATACGAATCCAGTCCAACCATACCTTTCGGAAGACCCTTGTGAGACTTAGAGAGTATAAATCCAATACCTTTTCGAAATAAGAGAGAGTATTCAAACTGCACACCATATGGAATCTCAAATAGACATAACTCTTGATTAAGAATCTCAAAATTATCTGGACAAACTAAATCACCTGCATATAAATGATTAGGACCTTGTTTAAATCCTTTTATCCAAAAAGACAAATCTCCTAAAAGATTTGAAGAGGATGCATCAAACTTTTCACAAATACGTACTCTTGTCAGGGAATCCTCAAAATCAGAAAATTCATCTAAAGACTGTCTTTTTATAAAAGAATGATTTTTAGAAAGACGATCCAGTTTATATCCAATTATAGAAAAACTAGGTATTTGTTTAATCAAAATACGACGTATCAGATTACCAATAACATTACCAAAGTTCAGTTCAACTGGACTAATTACTAATTGAAGTTTCGAACCCTCAACTTTCATATCAATAATTTGACTTCGAAAAAAAGGGTTTGTATCTAAGTTCATATTAGAATTTTCCTTACTTTATATTCGTTTTCTTAAAGCATGGGATATCAACTAAACACGTCGTTTTTTCTTTGCTCGACATCCATTATGTGGAACAGGAGTATTATCTGCAACATATAGTATTCGTAATCCTGCGGCTAAAAATCCTTTTAATGACGATTGTCTACCTTCCCCCAATCCTTTTAGAATAACCTTTAAAATACTAACACCTTTGTCTTTTGCCTTTTTAGCTGCATCTTCTGCCGCTGCTTGAGCACCATATGATGTCGAGCGGCGGCATCCTTTAGCACCAATTACTCCAGAAGAAGACCAAGAAAGTGTATCTCCATTTGTACTTGTAATTGTTATAATCGTATTATTAAAACTTGTTCGAACATATGCATATGCAATAGAATTTTCAGATGTACTATTATATTTAGAATAAACACGATTCATATATACTTTTCCATTTTTTTATTATCCCTTCACTAAAGAAAGTCTTCGTAATCCAAGCTTTCTTTGAGTTTTGGCATTCGAATGCGTTCGTTGACCTCTAACTGGTAGATTTGAAGAATGACGAAAACCTCTATAACATCTAATAGATATAAGTCTATTAATATTAAAAGATTCTTTTTTTCGAAGCTCACCTTCTACAATAAAATTCTGTTCAATTTGATGATACAAATTTGAAATTTGTGAATCAGTTAAATCTTTTAAACAACACTCTCTATGTATTCCTAACGAATTACAAACTTTATATGAATTCTTTAAACCAATTCCAGAAATATCAGATAATGCAATATAAGCCTTTTTATCCAATTCGATTGGAACACCAAAAAAATACAACATAATTAATTAATTTAACCTCTTTTAAACTTTATGACCTATTTAAGTCGATTTAAATAAAAAAGATCTCCATTGTCTAAAGATCAACAATGCTATCTTTATACAAAGTAATATAAAAAAGAAACCTTCGTAACTGAAATATAAGATATCCCAAAAAGGATAATTAAAGAGAAATATATAATGAAATACGAATAATATCAAATGAAAAGATAGAATAAACACACAAAATTTGAAAACCTCTAAATACAAGGATTTTGTATAAAAAACCAAGACATACCAAAAAGATCTTGTAAGAAATGAATCCCAAAAATAAAGAGAACTCTCAATCATAATTCGATAAAACTCATAATAATATCTTCGTATTCGAATAATAAGCACATACATTAGAAAAAAGATACTCAAAGAAATGATCACAAAAGATAAAAACAATTCAAAAAAGTTGAAATTGAAATGCCTAAAGAATTCCACAAGTATACGACCAAGTATGCAGTATAGAAAAAAAGGTAAAAAACCAAATAAATTCAAATCAATACGAAGAAAGCGTTCTAAGAAAGATGCCTGTAATTTTCTTGGAAAAAAATATGATTCAATATAAAAAAAAGATTTCCAAGATAAAAAATTAAAAAGATAATACTGAGATAAAAAAAGAGAAACACAAAAAAATACAAACAAAAAAAAACAAAGAATATAAAAAAAAACACATATATCTGACCACAAAAAAGAAAAAGGATCATACGGAAATAGACGAATAAAAAAAAGTAATATAAATAATAAAAAACTTTGAGCAAATGGAGCAATGTATGTATTGATCCCATAAAGGATTAAATAAAAAAATGATGCTTCAAAAAAATACATCAAAGTCAATGACACACACCTATCTTTCAAAAAAAAAAAATGAAACTCGATATCCCAAAAAAAAGAAATAATAAAAAAACAAATTAAATACAAAAAAAAATAATAATGTAATATAAAAATATGAAATGATCTAATTGAAAAAAGAATACGACTAAAAAAAAACAAAATTGAAAAAAAAATATTCACATAAAGAAATTTTGTTAAAAAATACAAAAAAAGTACCATTAAATCACTTGACTGCGCAAAAAACACAAAAAATTCCTTGAAACCTTTAATAATTAATTATAAAAACCTTCAAAAAAGAATCGCATATTTTTTGAAAAATTACCTATATCTTTATAAAAGACTTTTTGAATACCATAATGAGCACATTTCCATTTGAGAATTCGACCTAATAAATAATATAAATTTAAATTCGTGTCTTTTAAATGCCTACGTAAAAAAAGATCATTACTACTTAAAGATAAAACAATATGACCTGTCAAAGCATTATAGAGACAAATATAGATATGCCTATTTGTTTTTGAAATAGACAAATACAAGTCTGCTTCAGTCCACATACAAATATTCCTAAATATAATTTAATTACTTCTTTTTCCCTTCTTTCAAAACAACAATTTCTTCTGAATAACGTATTCCTTTCCCTTTATAAGAATCAGGTTTACGTAATTGTCGTATCTCTGATGCAACTTGATGAACTTTTTGTTTATCTAAACCTTCAATCATAATAACAGTGGGTTTTAAACATGTTATCTTAATATCTGATGGAATATCCACTAAAATATCTTGGTTATATCCTATTTTCAGACTTAAAATATTAGTATCCAATAACAATGCACGGTAACCAACACCAATGATTTCAAGTTGTATAGAATAACCTTGATTAACTCCGATAATTGCTTGTGAAAGTAAACTTCTATAAAGTCCCCAAAGAGCTTTTATCTTTTTAGTAGATTCATTCGGAATTAATGAAACTTGGTGATGTACAAGATCAAGTTGAATTTTAAATTCCTTAGGTACTTGTAATGAAAGTTTACCTAGTGAACCATATATTTCAACAAAGTTCTCAGAATTTACAACAATTTGTGTATCTGATCTAAAATTAATAGGCTTTTTCCCAATATTAGACATCTCTTACCATACCTTACAAAGAATTTCACCACCAGATTCTAATTTTCGAGCCACAGAATCTGAAATTACACCTTTACTTGTAGACAATACATAGATACCCACTCCTGATTGTACAGGAAGCAAATCTTTTGCACTCGCATATACACGTTTGCCTGGACGAGATACACGTTCTAATTTTCGAATCACAGGATCTTCACCTGAATACTTTAAATAAACTTCAATCTCTCTAAACGATTTAACCTGATATCCTCGCAAATATCCTTCTGTACATAACACATCCAAAACACGTTGTGATAAGTTTGAATTTAAAACAACAACAGCAGTTATTTTCTTATTTAAAGCATTCTTAATTCGTGAAAACATATCACTTAAAATATCATGACTACCCATAAAATATTTCCCTATCCTTTGCATGTAAAATCAACTAAACCAATATTACCAACTAGATTTTCTCACTCCCGGAATAAATCTTTTACCACAAAATTCACGTAATAATATTCGTGATATACCTAAATCACGGTATACTCCACGACTCCTAGATGTATAAATACAACGATTACGTATACGACTAAAAGAACTATTTTTAGGTAGACATGAAAGTTCTAACTGTGCTTTATATCGACTTTGATCATCTAAACTTAAATTATTTCGAATACTTAAAAACTCTAATCTCTTCAATTCAAACTTTTCAAATGAACGACGTTTTTGTTTATCTTTTGCAAACTGATTACGTTTCATATTATCAAACTCTCTCCCCCCTAATCCTTACCTACTAATATACTATGTTTACGATGAATTGCACATTCTACGGGAAAAAGCAATCCAGTTAATAAACACTCCAATTCCTCTGTAGAACGAGCATTTGTTACAATAGAAATATCAAGTCCATAATTTCGCTTTAACTTGTCAAACAAAGATTCTACTTCTGAAAAGATTAACAAACTCTTTACTCCAAACGAAATAGATTTTTCTCTTTCATTTAAACCAATTACAGTTTTACCCATATAATCCCGAATACGAGAAAGTGATCTTGTATTTAATTTTTGTAAAAACGAATACATTCTCTCCCCTCGAAGTGTAACTTTAACTCCAATAGGACTTCCTTCACGTAATTTAAAATTCGAAATTGATTTTCGCGAAAGTGTCAATGTAGGCTTTTGTCCTGTCAAAATATCTAAAAGTGCTGCAGGAATGATAAGTTGTTTCTTATCAGAAGAAGCCTCTTTAATACTAATATTTAATACAATTTTTTTAATACAAGGAATTTCATTCGTATTTGAGTATTGGAATTTTCGCAACATATCCTTTCGAACAACATTCCAATAATAATTTTCAAAATGATGTATCATGTCTTATAAACTTCCTTTAATATCAAATTCTTAATACACAAATGAGGCTAAAGATACAAATTTAATATGATTTTTTTGGCGTAATTCTTTTGCAACAGGACCTAAAATTCGAGTACCAAGAGGAGATCCCTGTTCATTTAAAAGAGCAATCCCATTCTCCTCAAACCAAATATAACTACCATCAGGTCGACGTATTCGTTTTCGAGTTGAAACAACAATTCCTTTACGAACATCCCCTTTTTTAACACGTTTACGAGGCAAACATTTTTTTATAGCAACAACGATCATATCACCAACTGTTGCTGTTTTTTTATGAAAACCACCTAAGATACGAATACACTGTGCCTCCTTTGCACCAGAGTTATCCATAACTTTTAAATAAGTACTAACACATATCATATACTTAATTGTCCTTACTTACTAATCATCCTAAGAGTGATTGATATCTTTACTAATAACTTTTGTAGGTATTGGTAGTTTATAAGCACCTAATTCTAAAGCTCTCTTCGCCATTTCATAAGGAACACCACTAACCTCAAATAGAATCTTTCCAGGTTTAATACGAACAATCCAATGATCGATTGAACCTTTCCCTTTACCCATTCTGACTTCAGTTGGTTTTGCTGTAACAGGTATATCTGAAAAGACACGAACCCAAACTTTCCCTATTTTACGAATCTTTCTCGTAATTGCAACACGACAAGCCTCGATCTGTCTCTCTGTTAACCTATAGGAAGACAATGCCTGCAAACCGTATTCCCCAAAGGACACATATGATCGTAAATCTATACCTTTAATACGTCCTTTCTGATATTTACGATATTTTGTTTTTTTTGGTATAACCATAAATTTAAATCCTTATCTCTTAAAAAACTTAACAACGTATATCATAACAAATCCAAACTTTAACTCCGCTTGTACCATCTACAGTATATGCAACATCATGTGAATAACTTATATTTTCTTTTAATGTATGCAATGAAATACGTCCTTGCTTGTGATGTTTAATACGTGCCATTTTATTACGACGTTTTTCATTATCTGTCATTAAAAAACGACCTGAAACTGAAACCTTAATACCTTTTATAAAATAACGACTGTTTCTCACAAAAGATTCTATTTGCTCCATTTCTTTTAAAAAAAGATATGCTTTATCAATTTTTTTCAAAAGATCACGTATACCACGACGTTTTTGAATTTCATCCGCAAACCATTGCGCAATAAACGTCGAATCCTTTTGTAATAGCCATCGTATTAAAAACTCAATATCTTTTTGATCTTCACGCAAATAATTTGATAGAAGGTCATCATTCTTATCGAATCCAGACTCATCGTTTGTTCCACTAATGGACTGAACACGAATAGACTCATTTTCTAGAATAGGATCAATTACTAAAAAGATTGAATAAGAATCATCAAAAAGATCATTTAAATACATACGTAAATCATATTCTATTTTTCGAAAATATGCATTTTTCTCTTCCCATGACGACATATAATTATGCTTCTTCAGCGGAAAAAACAATTGAAAATAAATATGTAAACTTGGTTTTTTCAATTCCACACTAGGCTGAACCTCTGCAACAGAAAGAGGAGTAAACTCCAAAGAACGTGTTGGTCTCCAAATGTAAACATCACTCAAATATAATTTCTGATAAGAAGCAAAACCTTTTAAGAACGAACGTATTTTTATATCTTCATGTAAAAATTTCTTAAAATTATCAGCACTATGCCATGAAGAAAGCCAACTTTCAGAACTACGATCCGAAATTCTTAAACTAATAGGATTAACTTTTTGACCCATAGATATCCATTAATTCCTTATTTTATTATTTTTTTTTCTTCTTCTTATGCACACATGGTTTACGTGTTATCGCAAACTCTCCTAACTTATGACCAACCATTTCTTCAGTGATTCTAACAGAAATCCACTTGCAACCATTATAGATTTGAAACATATACCCTAAGAATTCTGGTAGAATGACAGATTGTCTTGACCAGGTTCTAATAGGTTTTGACATATTATTATTAAAATTTGTAGAGAGCAGAGCAATTTTCTTTAAAAGATGCTTTTCAACATAAGGTCCTTTCCAAATAGATCTTGACACAATAATTAATTCCTTCATTATGTTTAAATATTACATCCTACCTGTAATGCGTTGTACAATATATCGATTTTTTCTTCGAACAGATCGAGTAGGTTTACCCTTTGTAGGAATACCCCACGGTGTCACAGAAGGACGTCCACCAGATGTTTTACCTTCACCCCCACCATGTGGATGATCTACAGGGTTCATTGCAACGCCACGAACAATAGGTCTACGACCCATCCAACGAGAACGACCTGCTTTACCAATAACCTGATTTTTATGGTCAGGATTAGAAACAATACCAATACATGCCTGACATCCCTGTAAAACCATTCGAATTTCTCCTGAAGCAAGACGAATTAAAGCATATCCATCTGATTTTTTTTGAATTAACTGACCAAAACTACCTGCAGAACGAATGAATTGAGCACCTTTACCAGGAATAAGCTCTACATTTGAAATTGTTGTACCAATTGGTATATTTGATAATGGTAAAACATTACCCAAACGAACATCCACGTTAGGACCAACAGCTAAATAATCTCCAATCTTAATACCATCAACTGCCAAAATGTAAAAAAGTTCCCCGATTGAATTACGAATAAGTGCAATATTCGCAGATCTCTTAGGATCATACTCAATTCGTAAAACTTCTCCTTGGGTACGATCTGTACGAATAAAACTAATATATCTATACTTTTTTTTATGACCACCTCCTCTATGAAATAGAGAAAGTCTACCTTGATTATTTCGACCTGAAATACGTGTAACTCCTACAGATAATGATTTTTCAGGTTTACCCTTCCAAAGATCACTCCTATCCAATAAAACAGTTTGACGCATTGAAGAAGTCACAGGATTAAAACGTTTCATACTCATCGACATCGACCCTCCTTATTACTCTACTCTATCTCTATATATTCTACTTTTATAAAACAACTTAACATCATACGAAATACCGTGATACTCTCGATTCACTATATCTTTCACAAAATTTTCAAAAACATCCGAAGAATATGTAAAATCATTTTCTCTAGAAATAACAACAGAACGACTATAAGTTCGCATTTCAAACTGTTCTCTAGATTTTTTATCAATGTGAGGAGAACGAAGAACTGTATATCTTTTGATTTGAAGCGGAAGATTAATATTTCCCGTACACTTCAAAAAATGCAACTCAGAAATTCGACGAATTTCTTTTAAAAAGGAAAAGAGACTATCTCGATTGTAAGAAAAAACCTTTAATTGGCAAGAATGCAAATCCATATAAAATATAAATCCTTATCCATAAAAAAAAAGAGGGCAGTTCAAATAGAAAACTCCCTCTTTAACACTTTAAGTAATACTTATTTCAAAATTTTAGAAACAACACCTGCACCAATTGTGCGACCACCCTCACGTATTGCAAAACGCATACCCTCATTCATAGCACAAGGTTGAATGAGCTCAACCTTAAATTCTACATTATCTCCAGGCATAACCATTTGAACTGATTCAGCAAGCTCAATTTTACCAGTGATATCTGCTGTTCTAAAGAAAAATTGAGGTCTATAGTTAGTAAAGAAAGGTTTATGTCTTCCACCCTCATCTTTACTAAGAATATAAACCTGTGCCTCAAATTCTGTATGAGGTTGAATACTATTAGGATGACAAATGACTTGACCCCTCACAACACTTGTTCTGTCAATACCACGTAATAACAAACCAACATTATCACCAGCTTCTCCACTGTCGAGCATCTTATGGAACATCTCAATACCTGTACAAGTTGTTTTAATTGTATCATGTATACCTACAATTTCAACAGCATCACCAACATTTAACTTACCTTGCTCAATTCTACCTGTTACAACAGTACCACGGCCTGAAATTGAAAATACATCTTCAATAGGCATCAAGAATGACTTATCTAAATCACGTTTAGGTTGAGGTATATAGCTATCAACCTCCTTCATTAAATTTAAAATCCCTTGTTCATACTCAGGTTTTCCCTCTAATGCCATTAGAGCTGATCCACGAATAATAGGGATCTCATCTCCTGGATAATTATAAGACATTAAGAGTTCACGAACCTCCATTTCAACAAGTTCAATCATTTCTTCATCATTGACCATATCAACTTTATTTAAAAAAACAACAAGAGATGGTACACCTACTTGACGGGCTAAAAGAATATGTTCACGAGTTTGAGGCATTGGACCGTCTGCGGCAGATACAACAAGAATTGCACCGTCCATCTGAGCAGCACCAGTTATCATGTTTTTAACATAATCCTCATGACCGGGACAATCGATATGCGCATAATGTCTATTTTCAGTTTCATACTCTACATGTGATGTTGAAATTGTAATACCACGTTTTTTTTCTTCAGGAGCCTTATCAATTTGATCGTATGCAATAAACGATGCACCACCACTTTTAGAAAGAACCTTTGTAATTGCTGCAGTTAACGTTGTTTTACCATGGTCAACATGACCAATTGTACCAATATTACAATGTGGCTTGTTACGTAAAAACTTCTCTTTTGCCATAAAAGAATAAATTCCTTTTTACAAATTCCAAATGCCTTTCGAAGCACTTGAATTGAATGGATCTATTCCCCTCCCAGAGAATAGATCCAGAAAAAACTAATATACTTACAACTATACAGAAATTAAGCAGAACCCCACCAATAAATACTTACAAATAAGAAAAGCCATACAACATCAACAAAATGCCAATACCATGCAGCAGCTTCAAAACCAAAATGATGATTTGTTGTAAAATGGTAACGGAGTTGTCTTAATAAACATACAGATAAAAAACAAGTACCAACAAAAACATGGAAACCATGAAAACCTGTTGCCATATAAAATGTCGAACCATATATACCATCTGAAATGCTAAAAGAAGCATTATAATACTCAAATGCTTGTAAAGAAGTAAATACAACTGCAAGTAAAACAGTTAAAACAAGTCCTGTAATAGACTGTGTTCTATTTCCATGAATCATTGCATGATGTGACCATGTAACTGTTGCACCTGAAAGTAATAAAATCAATGTATTTAAAAATGGAATATCCCAAGCATTGAATACCTCAATACCTTTAGGTGGCCAAACGGCACCAATCTCAATGCTCGGAGATAAACTTGAATGAAAAAATCCCCAAAAGAATGCAACAAAAAACATTACCTCTGAAACGATAAAAAGAAGCATACCATAACGAAGACCTCTTTGTACAGCAACAGTATGATGTCCTTGATATGTAGATTCACGAACAATATCGCGTGACCATACTGCTAATGTATAAAGAAACATAGTCAAACCTAATAAAAAGACATAACCACCTCCAGCATAAGAATGCATATATAAAACACCACCAGTAGTCATGCAAAATGCTGAAAGAGCTCCTAATAATGGCCATGGGCTAGGATCTACAATATGAAACGGATGTTTTTTCAAATGTACTTGTGACATAAACGATTTATTTCCTAATTTAATCTAAAAAATGAAATGATATCTATGAAATCTTCTCGACATCAAAAAAAGTATATGATAATGTAATAGAATCAACCTCTGACATCTTTGGATCTTCCAAAAATTCAGGATCAATAAAAAAAAAGACAGGCATATCAATAGATTCATGTGGTTTTAATCGTTGTTCTTCGAAACAAAAACACTGTATTTTATTAAAATAAATCCCTGCCTGTTGCGGATTAACATTGTATGTACTTACTCCAACAATAGACTCATCTGTTGGATTTTCTGCCGTATAAAAAGCTAATGCAGTTTCGCCTACTAAAACACGAATTTCTTGTTGCATTGGATAAAATTTCCAAGGCATCGAATCGCTAACGTCAGCATTAAATCGTACAGTTATCAGACGATTCTGTATTTCATTGGAATGTTCTGTTAAAACCTCTGAAACTGAATCCGAAACCTGGGTAGTTCCACCAAACCCAGTCACTTGACAAAAAAGTCGGTATAAAGGAACAGATCCATAAGATAAACCTGCCATACCTATTACAATAGATAATATCGCAATTCCAATCGATTTTTTATCTTTAAACATAATATAACCTCTTTATGGTAAAATCTATAAAACAAAAACGTTAGACAACCCACAGATATGAACATATATTTAGTACATATTTATTAACTTATAATGAACCTGGAAGCCAATCAAACGCAACAAGTAAACCTGCTAAAAAGAGTACCCATCCTAATGAAAATGGTAAAAAAACTTTCCAACCTAGGCGCATCAGTTGATCATATCGATAACGAGGTAAAGTCGCACGAGCCCAAACAAAACAAAATAGTAAAAAGCTAACTTTAAGCCCAAACCATACAGAACCAGGAATCAAAGAAAACGGTATAATATCAAAAGGAGGCAGCCATCCACCTAAAAAAAGAACAGTACATGTACTACAAATTAAAAACATATTGGCATATTCACCTAAGAAGAATAAAGCAAACCCCATCGCAGAATATTCAACATTATAGCCTGCAACTAACTCTGCTTCCGCTTCAGGTAAATCAAATGGAGATCTATTTGTCTCTGCAAGTGCTGAAATAAAAAACATTATAAACAAAGGGAAAAGTGGAATACAAAACCACATTGATTCCTGAGCAAATACGATTTCACTGAGGTTCAACGATCCAACACAAAGAAGTACTGTGATTATTATTAATCCAATAGAAACCTCATATGAAACCATTTGTGCTGCAGAACGCAATCCTCCCAAAAATGCATATTTTGAATTACTTGACCACCCAGAAGTAATAATACCGTATACACCTAAAGAAGAAATAGCCAACAAGTACAGTAAACCAACATTGATATCCGATAAAACCATACCAACGTCAAAAGGAATGACTGCCCATGTTATTAAACTTAAGGCAAAGGTCATAATTGGTGCAAATAAGAAAATAAATGTATTAGCTTTTGTAGGTAAAATGGTCTCTTTCATTAATAATTTTAAACCGTCTGCTAGAGGTTGTAAAAGACCAAAAACACCAACAACATTTGGACCACGACGTTGTTGAATTGCAGCAATTATTTTTCGCTCAGCTAACGTTAAATATGCAACACCAACCAATAAAGGAACAACAACTAATAATATTTTAAGAATGATCACTAAAATATCTAAAATCATTTAAAAAACTACTCCTTGTACATCAAACTATTTTTTGTCAGAAACATGATAAAGCACAGAACATCTCCCCATAATAGAAGAAGCCCTACAAACTGGATCTGTTAAATAAAAATTAGGTATTAGCTTCGTAAATTTAGACAAATAAATTTTATCACGTTCTGGACGAGATTTATTTTCAAAGAAATAATTTTTTAAATATACACCAAGTATATCAGATTTAGGAGAGTATTGGGCAATTTGAAAACGTATATCTTCTAAACTTTGATAATCTAAGGTTTTTCCAAGAAATTCAGAAAGAGCACGAATAATCTTCCAATCCTCACGAGCATTCCCTGGTGCAGCAAAACACTCAGTTGTACGTTGTACACGGCCTTCAACATTTACATATGTTGCTGATTTTTCCGTAAAGGCTGCCCCTGGAAGAATCATATCTGAAAGCAAAACACTTTGATCTCCGTGATGTCCCTGATATACAAGAAATGCCCCAGAGAAAAGATCATAGGAATAGTCATCAACGCCACATAGATATACAAAATCATTTTTCGAAAAAGATGGTTGTTCTAAAACTTTTAAACCACCAATACCTAAATCCATATGTCCAACAGTTCCAGAAGACGAATTTAAAAACCCAAAACACTTCTTATCAATTATCGACTCAAAATTTTGAAATGCATTAATAAACGATTCACTATCTTTTCGAAATAAAATAGCATCTCCCAATAAAATTAATGGATTTCTTGCCTTAAATAAATACTTAGAATAAAGATGTCTGCCTTCAAGAATTGCTAACAAAACATTTAAATCGTTTCCTAGATAGTCATGACTATACGTCAAATCCATTTGATCGCCAATTACACCAATTCGTAGACTTTTTTGATTCTTTAAATAAGCTTTTCTCAATCGAACATTTAATAAAGAAGCTTCATGTCGAGGATTTGTACCAATTAACAAACAAAAATCGATATTCTCTAAGTCATTTAAACTATTATTTAAAGTATAATTCATTCTAAAATCAACATTTCTTGAAGTATTTATCATTAACTCTGATGTAACATAACTGTTACGAAACTTACTTGATAATTCTTTTACAAGCAGCGCAGTCTCTAATTCAACTTGTTTACCTAAAACCCAGATAATACGACCACCTTTTTGTTCTGAAGTTTCAAGCTGCATTTTAATTAGATCGAATGATTCTTTCCACGAAGACTCTTGATAATTCCCATTGCAATGTAGCAAAGGCATTGTTAATCGTTGTCGTTTTAATCCATCGTAGGAAAAACGAGTTTTATCAGAAATCCACTCCTCATTTATCTCTTCATTCAATTTAGGTAAAACTCTCATAATCTCTGAACCACGAAGATCTATACGAATATTAGAACCTATACCGTCACTGATATCAATCGATTCTACACTTTCAAGTTCCCAGGGACGAGCAGTAAACGCATATGGTTTAGACGTTAATGCACCAACAGGACACAAATCTATTATATTTCCTGACAACTCAGAATCAAAAACTTTTTCAATATATGTTGAAATTTCAGTGTCACGACCGCGTCCAACAGTACCCAAATCCTCAACACCTGCAATTTCTGTAGAAAATCGAACACATCGTGTGCAATGTATACAACGAGTCATCACTGTTTTCACAAGCGGACCTAGATTTTTATCCTCAACACCACGTTTATATTCATGAAATCGTCCACGATCACTACCGTATGCCATTGTTAGATCTTGAAGATCACATTCACCTCCTTGATCACATATAGGACAATCAAGTGGATGGTTAACTAGCAAAAATTCAAGAACACCTTCACGTGCTTTTCTAACAAGTGGTGTATTTGTAAAAACTTTCATACCTTCTACAACAGGCATCGCACATGAAGCTACCGGTTTTGGTGATTTTTCAACCTCAACAAGGCACATTCTACAATTACCTGCAATAGACAATCTTTCATGATAACAAAAACGAGGGATTTCAACACCAACATCTAAACAGGCTTGCAAGATTGTTGCATTTTTGCGAGCCTGCACTTCAATACCATCAATGATTACCTTAACCATTAAATTTTAATCCTTTTTCAGTAAAAATAAGCAAAAAACACTTTAAAAGACACATTCAATTTTAAAATAACGACATTTTTTTTATGCTCTTATATATTTATTATATACTAATATAAAGAACCTTAATAAAAAACAATTACCATCTATAATAGACAAACGCTCTATTTGCTTCGGCCATCTTATGAACCGTCTCTTTTTTTTCAACAGCAGCACCTTTATTTTTAAATGCATCTAAAATTTCAAATGCAAGTTTCAAAAACATAGATCTTTCCTTACGTGCTCGAGATGAGTGTAATATCCATTGTACTGCATAAAAAAGCTGTTTTTCTGAAGAAATTTCAATTGGAACTTGATATGTAGAACCAGCCACACGCAATGTTTTTACTTGTACAGAAGGCTTGACATTTTCAATTGCTGTATGAAATACTAAAATAGGATCTAAATTCGTCATTTTTTTTATCTCAAAAAGTGTATTAGATATAATACGTTCCGCAACACTTTTTTTACCATCCTTCATTAAATGGTTTGTCAACTTATGGAGATAAGGATCTCGATATAAGTAATCATATTCAAATGTACTTTTTGTCATCATAAAAGAATTATATCCTTAGTTTAAAAAATATATAAAAGATTAAGTTGTTTTTGGTCTCTTTGCCCCATAACGAGAACGAGACTGTCGTCTATTAGCAACACCTTGCAAATCATATGCTCCACGAATAATATGATATTTAACCCCAGGTAAATCTTTAACACGTCCACCACGTACTAGAACAACAGAATGTTCTTGTAAATTATGACCTTCCCCTGGGATGTAACCTGTCACATAAAATCCATTTGTTAAACGAATACGAGCAACCTTTCTTTTGGCAGAATTAGGTTTTTTTGGTGACATAATATAAACACGGGTACAAACACCCTTTCTCTGTGGAGATTTATCTAATGCTACTGATTTTGACATTTTAACCTTTTGCTGACGAGGTTTTCGAATTAATTGGTTTAGTCTAGCCATACTATTTTATTTACGCCTTTTATAATAATATTAATATGAAATGTTTAAAAGTTTCCCACCTGTCCCAACAGAGAAGGGTATTCCAATAAACAGACCTGACTGTACACTTTCTGAAACAACTTCAAATCCACCCAAAACAGCAGATTTTGATAAAATAACAGACATCCTTTGAAATGACGCTGCTGAAAAAAAAGAAGAACTTAGTAATCCAGAAGAGGTAACTCCTAATAATGATAATTTCACTCGATCTTCGTTCAAACCTAATAATGAAGATGAAATGACTCTTCGTCGTTCAAATGGATGGAGTTTTAGCCATTTCCATGAAAAAGATTGATGAAAGAGCATTGTACGAATAATTAACTCAAAATGAATTTCACGCAATAAGACACCATTTTCAAGATATGTCTGCATAATCTCTTGGATATATTGTCGAATACCTACTAAACCCAAACATTCAATTGTTTGACGAATTGGAAAATTACCAATAGTCAATCGATCACCTTGTATCAAATACTCATTTCCTCTAGTTAAAAAACGAGAAGAATCTTGAGAAAGCTGCTCCAAGAGATATCCGAATGAACGTGATTTTTTACCAACTTGTAATGAAACCACAGGTTCCAGTGAACAAAACGGTTTTGACCTCTCATTGCCAATCGATTCACATTTTAGTATAAAATGAGAATCAAAAGGTACAACCTGTCCTGAACGATTTTCTACAATCTCAAATAATTTTGAAATCTTTGTCAATCCTCCTGTAATATCTTGACTATCACCATCTATCTTTGAAATATACATTAAAATATGACCTTCGCTAACATATTGACCAGAAGAAACACACAATATATCATCTTTTAATGCAAAATATACGAATTCACCTAAATCTGAAATGATTTTTAAAAGATAAAAAGATCCCGATTTTTCTGAATACTGTTCAAAAGTAAACGATTCAATCAGAACGATACCACCTATAGGAGAGACAATTGGATATTCTGTAGATGTCCACCAAGAAATGAGATCACCCTTTTCAACAACCTGACCATCTAAAACAAATAACTTGGCTCCATAAGGAATAGTAACAATTTTATGAGGAGAATAACTAGTTTCGATAGACAAATTATGACTATGAATTGGATAAAAAGCTACTTTCATAGATCGTGAAACACAGTATGATACATTAAAATCCTTTTCTGAATAAATTAAACGTTCATTTATAAACATAAGCTTATACGAAGAATCTGAAACAATTTCATTTAGACTCTTTTTCTTTGATGCTGCCCCTCCTTGATGAAATGTTCTCATTGTTAACTGAGTCCCTGGTTCCCCGATTGATTGAGCTGCGACAAGACCAACAGCATCATCCAAATGAACTAATTCTGAGGTATCGTCACGTGATCCATAGCATTTCTGACAAACAGAGTATCCTTCATGTTCACATAAAAAAGGAGATCTTAAAAAAACAAAACCAATATACAATGACTTTAGTAATTTAACATGATTTTCAGATAAGAGAGTATCCTTCCTCAATAAAAGTTCACCTGTTATAGGATGATTTACTTGTTTTGAAACAACACGACCAATTAGACGCTGATAAAAACTCTCACTGCTTGGGGAATCTGAAATAGAACACAGTATACCTTGTGATGTACCACAATCCTCTTCTGCAATAAAAACATCTTTTGATGAATACACAAGCTTCCTTGTTAAATAACCAGAAGTTGCAGTTTTTAAAGATGTATCGATAACACCTTTACGTGAACCATAGATAGAATTATAATACTCAATCGGACTTAATCCCTCTTTAAAATTAGATAAAATAGGATATCGTAAGAGATCGCCTGAGGCTTTAACCATAAAACCGCGCATTCCTGCTAACTGTTGAATTTGTAACATTGAACCTCTAGCACCCGAATCGACTAACATATAAATCGATGGTTTAGAGAGATTTGATGTTTTAACAATATCTTGTACAATCTGACTATTTAATAAATTCAAACAGTCCATCCAAATATTAACAAAACCAGTATCTGTTCTCAAAGTATTACTATGGCCTCTTACAGAAGAAGTTATTACAAAATCCTGCAGTAGTTTACGTTGAGCACGCTTGATGTATAATTTCTTTAAACTAGGAACATTTATATCGTTTTTATGAATACTTAAACCAGATTTATATGTATAATAAAAACCCAGAGACATTATTTGATCTAAAAAATATGAATATGTCTTTGAATCTAAATAATAATACAATTGTTGTAAAATCAAATGAAGTTCTTTCTTAACAATCGTTTTAGAGATCAAACTTAACCAAACAGATAAATCAGATTCTGCTTTAATGGATAAATGAGACAAAATTAACTCAAAGAATAGAAGTTGTCCGACAGTCATCAATGTTTTTTTATACACAATACGATCAAATATCGAAAAAATGCCATGTATCAGACCAACTTTTATTTGATTTAAGTCTCTAATCTCCTCTATAAACCTATCTGCATAATTATCTACAGGACTAGATGTTAGGTAATAAATGCCAAAAACAACGTCTTGTGATGGAGAAATCATCATTGTATTTGATGACTGACTTACGATATTGAAAGATGAATGCATTAAGAGTCTGCTCTCTATTTGAGTCTCGAGTGTCATTGGAAAATGTATCGCCATAGTATCACCATCAAAATCTGCATTAAACGAACTACATACAAGTGGATGTAGTAAAACAGAACGACCAGTAACAAGGCGTGGATAAAAAGCCTGAATATTATATTTATGTAGAGTTGGAGCTCGATTCAATAAAACAGGATGCTGTTTCAAATATCTCTCAATTAGAAGATAAAACTGAGTATCAAATAAATCCTGTCGAACATTTGAATTTCTTGTATCATAAGAAAAAAATGAAAGACGTTTAAAATTCCAAAATTTATAGTAAAAAAACCCTTTAAAAATTTTATAAAAGAGTTCAAACGGAATACCACATTCATTAAAACGCATACGTGGACCTGACGAAATCACAGATCTTCCTGAATAGTTAACCCTCTTTCCAAGAACATCATGTCGAAAACGACCTTCTTTGCCATGTAATCTTTCAACAAGAGATTGCTTCTGTCCTCCAAAAGATTTAGAATTTCTTAATAGACGATCAAAATACCCAAGACTGCCTTTTCCATCTAAAAGTTCATAAACAGCATACTTTAATTCAAGCTTTGTCTGTTCAACAAGCCTATCCTCTCTATGAGGAAAATCATCACGTATTTTCGAGACAATAGATAATTCTCCCAATAACGTATTTAATCGCAAAATTTTTTTATATAGATGATTCATCTCGGAAGAAATAAACAGTCCAGGAGACAGCTGTAATACTGGACGTAAATCTGGAGGCAGAACAGGCAATATAGTCAAGAACATCCAAGATGGATGTTGTCCTGAAACAATACAAGATAATAAAATTTCCAACTTTCGTTTTTCAAGAAGTTGTGCCTGATATTCTTTCTGTGTTGAAATCTGTTGTAATAACAGACATTGTTTTTTCTTTAGAAGATAGTAATACGAAACCAAATCAATCTCGCAGAGCTCCTTATAGTAATAATCCGAATGTAAAAGCAGTTCTTCCATCATTTCATGCATTAGTGGATAACGCTCATGTTTTGCAGTAGCTAAGATATTTTGATTAGACTTTTTATTTTTTCGAGTATAGACTCGATCATAAACGTTTGTTATTGCAAAAAGCCACTTAAATTTTAAATACCATGGATGTGGTATAACACTATTTAACTTTACATGACCAATTTTTCGTCTACGATCAAAACTTGAGATCGGACCAAAGATTTCAGTACTAAACAAACCTAAATGATGAAATTCAGATTTTTTAAGACTAATCGTATCAGCACTCAGGACTTCTCCACCAGAATCTAAAAGAACTCGTTTCGGATTCAAAAATGAAAGAATTAATGCTTTCTCATTTGAAGGAGAAAAATTAGAACTTGTTTGCATAATAATTATCCTCTTTTATGTGAAAATAAATCCAAAATCAACCCCTAAAGAACGTAATTCAGTCATTAATAAATAATAAGACTCTGGAACATTTTCTGACGAATATAGAATTTGATGAAATCCTTTCAAAAATGGATCACCTATTCGCTCTCTAGATAATAGAGAATCTGACTTTAAACCTATCATCTCTTGAAGAGTATATGCAACACCATAACTTTGAAGTGCCCAGATTTCCATCTCGCCTAATCTTTGACCACCCTCATTGGATTTCCCTTTTAGAGGTTGTTGAGTCAGTGCACTATAAGTCCCTGTTGCTCGCCCATGCAATTTTGACTCTACCTGATGATTTAATTTCAGAATATACATATAGCCAGTAGTCACTGGACGATCTAAAGATTCACCAGTCTTTGGATCAATTAGAGTATTTTGAGAATGTATGCGCATTCCATTTTCATACGCAAAATTATCCAAAAGAAGATCACTCGGACTATGAAATGGTTGAATTTCCATAGGTATACCAGAAAAAAGTCGTTGTGCTAACATAAAAAGTCGTGTCGAAGATAGATTTTGTAGAATAAAACGTTCGTACTCATTTTTATACAAAGTTAATAAATATTTTCGAAAGATATAACTACTTTGTTCTCCGGTATAAAGTCCTAAAAGATATTGAAGTTTTTTACCGATTAGAACTGAAATTTTTCCCAAATGTGTTTCAAATAATTGACCGATATTCATTCGAGAGGAAACACCGAGTGGATTTAATATTATATCAACTGGAAGACCCATTTGTAAATATGGCATATCTTCTAACAAATTTATTTTAGAAATAACACCTTTATTCCCATAGCGCCCAGTTAATTTATCTCCAACCTCTAAAATTTTATTAATTTGTACTAAGATATTAACATATGTATAATTTGATCTACGAAGTCCACCCAATTCAAATGAATTCGATTTTCTCAAAAAAACCAACGAATTCTCATTTGAATGAATTTGATATGAATCTAACATTAAATAACGATCAAATAACGAGCTATAGCGCCCAATCTGCCACCCTCTGCGAACAAAAAAACGAAGAAACCCATTCCTATCCAATTTATAAAGATGACGTTTTTTTTTCTCATGAAAAAGACTCATCTTCAAAAATGAATTCTTATCTTCTAAAAATGAGACCATACTTCTAGATATCTGTTTACCTTCTTTCTCAAAAAATACAAATAATTGCCTAATTAAAAATAGAAGAAGAATGGAAGATTTACTTATATCTTTAAATGAAACTAACAGATTCCAAAGATATCTTGACTGCATTTCACTTAAATATGTTCTTGAAAAAAGTGCATTTAAATCAAAAAAGTACATTCTTTTTATAGAAATGTAAAAACAAAAAAGTCCATATATATAGGTAGAACGCATTGATTTCGAAAAAAGATCATATTGAAGACGTCGCTCTTTATCGATCTCAGAATACTTCCCCGATTCGGACCACTTCATAATATCAACAACAGTACCATCATCAAATGAAGAATAAACCTGTTTTCTAATTTCTTTTCCTCCCTTCGAAATACCCAAAACAATATCACCTGGATGAACTTTCGAACCTATTTTAGGTAAATTTTCTGAATCCAAATTAGAAACTCTAGAATAAAGATGACATTTTTTTTGTAAACGTTCCTCTATACTATCGCTATACTCTAAAAGATACTCATTCGAAAAAAAACCATCACGTAAAAGACGATCTGAAACAACAATTGAATCTTCAAATGTATAGCCATTGTACGAGTTGAATGCAATTAAAACATTTTGACCTAACGACAACTCATTTGAACTTGAAAAACTATTATTTTGGATGAACACTTCGTTCGAATAAAGCTCTTTTCCAACAAAGGAAGTGTTTTTCTCAAAGAGGGCTGTTTTCTGGTTCATTCGTTGCTTATTCACAAATCTGATGATTTGAACAGATGATACAATATCTTGTAGATATAAACCCCACATATGTAATAGTGAAAGACTGTTTCTATCTAAAAAATTAAATGATGGACCATGAAAGACTGTGCATGCTGAAAAATTTTTTCCAGAGAAAAAACCATACTTCTTTAGTTTTAATCGTGAATTATAGTCACGTCCAATAATACGTTCATAACCTGTGCCGATCAAAGCATTATCCTGTTTTTTTAATGGAATTGATTGACGTTGCATATTAGAACCCATGAGTGCACGATTACCATCGTTATGCTCTAAAAATGGAACAAGTGATGATGATAGTGATACAAACTGACCTAAAGAAATATCAATATAATCCAGATCACAACTACCTACTAAAGAAAACTCTCCACGGTACCTGCAAAGAACTTTTTGTGAAGAAATCAGTCCATCTTTTTGAACAGAAACAGATTCTGAACCAATTCGATAAAAATAATCAACAGGTAAGTAATGAACTTCGTTTGTAATATACCCACGTTGAACTCGTCGATATGGTGTTTCCAACATACCTTCTACATTAATGCGAGTATAAATACACGGACTATTTACAACCCCAATACTTTTTCCCTCAGGAGATTCAATTGGACATAACCTATTATAATAACTACTGTGTATGTCACGACTTTCCATTGGTACATTACTTTGGGATAAACCACCCGTACCTAACAATGTTATTCGTCTCAAATGAGTTAACTGACACAAAGGATTTGTTTCTTCTAAATACTGAGACAAATCCGAAATACTTAGTAATTTTGAAACAGATTTCAAAGAGTTGATACCTATTGAAATTTGAGGCACTAATGATGAATTTTCAGAAGACTTGTAGACATTTCTTGATCCCGTCTCCATTAACTTCTTTACATGTAATAATGCAAAGAAACCATACGGACGAGTAATCTTATTAATAAGATCACGCTCTTCGAATAAAAAAAAAGAACGATGAAAATTGGATGCTGTTAATGCGGAAAATATTTTTAAAAGCTCAAATCTCTCTAATCTATTAGATTTTTTAAAAAGATCTAATTCAATATTTAATCGACGACGTGTCCACCTAGGAAGATCTATATCGAAAAATAAATTTAAGTCACGTTTGAACAGTATATCTTTCAATTCTCTTCTTAAATACTGAATTTCACCTGTTACAAGAATATCGTATATTTCCCTTGAAGGACAAGATTCATGCATAAAGACCTTTTTAGATACAGATTTGAATGCTGAAAAATCTTTTAAAGAATTGAAATCTAAATTTGAAACAATACCTTTTTTATCAAGAAAAGAGATTAACTGACGGAGAAGAATTTCGTCACTGCTTAACTGAGTTCTAGCATTTTTTAAAAATCGAACAAATTCAGATAAATTTTTTCCTGAGAAAAAAGAAAAACTGTTTGAATAGTACCAACCCGTACTATAATACTTCTTTTTCTTGTAAAACTCTTTTCCTGGTAAAAGTGAAAAGAAATCAACTTCAAGAGATCCTAAAAAAATTAACAAATTTAGAAATGAGACAACATTTTTTGAACTTAAAGGTTTTCCTTGCAATTTTACAAAAACATTACCTAAACCTAGTTTTAAAAATGGATCAAGCTTCTCAAGAATAAGAAACTCATGTGCCATGCCATCCCAATGTATAAAGCGGATTGAATTCAAGATAGATCTAGACAATCCTGAATCTTTTATTCTATATATCCCAGGGCTACGTAAAATTTGATTAACAAAACTCTTTTTTATCCCCGAAAGAATAAAATATCCTTCTACAGTAGGAATAGGTATTTTTCCAATATATAACCGTATCGTAGATGACTTTATCGGAAAAGATGGTTCTCTTTTTAGATGTATAAATAAGGGAACACCGTATGTAATACGCTCCTTGATACACTCCTCTGGTAAAGAGTATATTTGGCCTGTAGAGTATCCTAAATACAACGATCCAAATAACTTTCGAAAGAAAGAGTGAAGTCCTACTAGATAAACGGAAGAATCAACTTTATTCGATTCCTGATAAAAAAATTCCTGATTTTCTCGAAGAAATAAATATAATGAATAGCATGGATAACTCTGCTCCATTGACTGATTAAAAGATCTCCTGATACTAAAGAATTCTTCTCCAAAAGAAAATTCTCCGATAGAAGTAGCTTTGGACTTCAAAACGATTCTGTTTTTTTTCTCTTGAACGAATTTTTTCATCAATAATATAATTCCTTTAATGAAAGCCAGACCTACTTCGTATCAGATAATTGTTTTTCGCGCAATCGTAAATAATGCAATAGAACTAATTGAGTCGACTCCAATGTTTTTAAAAAAAACAATTGATTTTGAAAAAAACGTGAAACTAGACGTGAGTATTCTCCAATTTTACCTAAATGTAATTGTTTTGCATACTCTAAATCATCAGCCGTGAGATACTTTTTATCATAGACTCCTCCTAAAAAAGTAACATCTTCTTGCTGTAGAAGAGTATCTGAAACTAAGTTGAAAAAGTTAGTTGGGATAACAGAATTAGAATGAATAACAATAATTTGACCTGAAACCAAAGACTTTAATGTACAATAAACACTATCCTCTAAAACTCGCTTAAAAATTGAATTTTTTAATAAACAATATTGAATTTTAGGAAATTCTTCACCTTTTTCAAGCAAAATACGTTGTAATTCTTCGAAACGCTTTTGACCTTCACATAAATTATTCATTTGAAAAAAAAGCATTGTTGATCCTGATAAAACCATATCACTATATAAATGATACAGATATTCTTTTTTTATACGTTCCATAGAAATAACTCCTTAATATAATAATCAGTACAAAAAACTCTATTTAATGAAAATAGATGGGCCAAATAATAATTGCAATCCTACATGTTCCATTGAATTTCTCTGATACGTAATAGGAAATCGTTTTGAAATCCATTCATTTAAAAATTGTATGTTCTCCAAAATGTCCTCATCCTTCATACTAGATGAACCAACCTGTATATATAGAACATTATGGTTATTAGTATGTATAGATGTAGAACATTGTCCAACAATCCGAATACCTTCATCTAAATCTTGAACAAGTGTACCATTCTTCAGGCTAGGCATTAATTTCTTTGGGCCTAACTGTTTTGAATATTTCTTCAATAAGTGAAAATCAGACTGACGACAGATTAAAAAATCAACAGAAAGAGTGCCTGCGATAATTTGATTAATTAATTCCAACGAACCGTAAATATGAGTATTCTCAATTTGAATCGAATCAGCTGGGTAAGATGAATCATAGATACCTAAAACAGGTTTTTTTCCAAAAAAATGTGGATATACTATACGTTCTGAACGCAACGAAGATAAAAATGATTTATCTTCTTTCTTTTTTTTCTGCAATTTCGTTTTAAAATTATAACTAATTGTTAAAACAATGGGATTATCATCAAAAGAACTATTAATCGAACATATATTATAACTACGCAATGCTTTTAAAGAATCTTGTAAATCGTGTGTATATATTATAGACATATACTTTATCCCTTATTATATAAAAAAACTTATTATTTTTAAAGATTATTTCCCTTTTTTAGTGTAAAACCCATCGATTTCGCAGTACCATATATAGACTTATATAGCGATTTTAACGAAATTCGTGTTAGATTGTAATCATTTTGCTTAATAGTAGCAATTAAATATAAAAGTTTATCAGAAATCTCTGTTTGTTTTAAATGATTCTCAGATCCCTTATTAGTATTGAACCCCTTCTTAATACAAAAAGATGTAGATGGATTTTTTATTACAAAAGTAAAACTTTTATCTTCATAAATCGAAATAACAGTCGGTAACTTAATTCCTGTTTGGTAATCTTTTGTCAATGCATTAAATTCTTTACAAAACGCCATAATATTAACACCACGTAATCCTAATGCAGGACCTACAGGAGGAGAAGGATTTGCCTTACCTGCCTCTATTTCAAGTCGTAATGTATCAATAATCTTTTTCATACTCTAACTCCTTTTTTTTAAAAACCTCGAGCAACAAGAGGAAAGGGACTTGAACCCTTAACCAATGGTAACAAACATATTATACACCCAATATGTTTAAAGAACCATATGTGTTACTTTCATAACAAATGGCTCAGATTCGATATGATCGAATTCAGTCCTTCAAAAACTAGTCTGATTAAAAACTAGAGAATTACTATTACTATGACTGATCAATCCTTTTCAAGAAAAAACTCATTCAATTATGAATAATCCATAACGAGATCAAATTCTTATAAAGGATTCTTATCATATAAACAAAGAAATCTTTGTATTTAGGGTTTTTAAAATGCCGATTCAACAATTTTGTACAAATCCTATTCCAAAATATAGAACCTATCTAGAAATCCGGCTTTTTATTATACATTTCAATACGTACCCATATACAACATTAAAATCGATATAACTATCTTATATCTTATACCAATTCAATTCAAATTCTTCATTCATATACAATAAGCTGAACTTTGGAGACCATCACTCTACCAATTGAGCTATCCTCTTACTACAAAAAAAAGAAGAGCATACTAAATTCTAAAAGAAGCTCTTCTAATTGACATTTAAAAACTAAGAAACTGCACTTGCACATGAGATAATCTCAATAAGCTCTCCTGTAATAGCAGCCTGTCTTGCCTTATTATATACTAATGTAAGTCGATCTAAAATATCGGATGCATTTCTAGATGCACTATCCATTGCATTCATTCTAGCTCCTTGCTCACTTGTAGCATTTTGTAGCATACAATATTGAATTTTCATTGCAAGAAAGTATTCAAAAAAATCATAAAAAACTTCAGATTTATCTTCTTCAACTTCATAATCATTTACATTTTCTGAAGAAAGAGCAACTGATTCTACTGAAGGAAAATCCTCAGAAGTTGGAACTTGATTAATTGCAGATTTAAACTCATTGTATACAAAAGTACAAGTTGTGTGTTCTAAAGTTAAAATAGACTCCGCAATTAAAGAAGATGCTCCAAAATTTGCAGGCTTTTTTGTAAGCTCACTTAAACAATCTTGCATATACTTACCATGCGTTCTTTGCAATGAATCTTTACCCTTTTCACCCAAAACAAATAAAGAGATGCCTTGATCTTTTTTGATTGAACTATTAACCATAGATTTTGCAAGTTTAATTAAATTAGTATTAATACCCCCACAAAGACCACGATCTGATGAAATAATAAGTAATAAACGTTTATCATGATTATATGTAGCAGAAGCACAAATCTCTTTCATAATACTATCAACTGCTTGAAAATGTGGTCGAATTGCTTCCAAGTTTTTTTGCACCATTCTAAGTTTAGATGCCGCAACCATTTTCATAGCCTTTGTAATCTTCTGAATCGATGTAATACTTTTTATTCGAACTTTAAACTCTTTTGTTGATGCCATAAGTAGGATACTCCTCTATAATAAACAATTCAGTATCAAATCAAAGGGAGATTTAAAATCGTCTCCCTTTGATTTCATAACTCGAATTCAATTATAATGCAGAAACAAAACTTTCTGTATAATTTGAAACGACTTCTCCAATTTTTTTATCTAATTCTGCATTTAATACTTTTTTATCTTTAATTTCTTGCAAAAGAGATGCATAATTCGAATTAAAGAAATCGATAAGACCACGTTCAAAATCTGAAATTTTATTTACAGGAACCCTGTCTAAATATCCACGAACACCAGAATAGAAAATTACAACTTGATACTCAATTGCAAGAGGAGAGTATTGTGGTTGTTTGAGCAACTCTGTCAAACGAGAACCTCTATTTAACAAACGTTGTGTTGCTGCATCAAGATCACTACCAAATTGAGCAAAAGCAGCTACTTCTCTATACTGAGCTAATTCAAGTTTTAAGGTACCAGCAACTTGTTTCATTGCTTTAATTTGAGCAGCAGAACCTACACGACTCACCGAAAGACCTACGCTAATTGCAGGACGTAATCCTTTGTAAAAAAGTTCTGTCTCCAAGAAAATTTGTCCGTCTGTAATAGAAATCACATTTGTAGGAATATATGCAGAAACGTCACCTGCTTGTGTTTCAATGATAGGTAATGCTGTGAGTGATCCAGCACCTGTTGCATCTGACATCTTAGCAGCTCTTTCCAATAAACGAGAATGCAAATAGAATACATCACCAGGATATGCTTCACGACCAGGAGGTCTTCTCAAAAGCAATGACATTTGTCTATATGATACAGCTTGTTTGCTCAAATCATCATAGATAATCAAAGCATGCATACCATTATCTCTAAAATATTCACCCATAGCACAACCACTATATGGTGCTAAAAATTGTAATGGTGCTGCATCAGACGCAGTTGCTGCAACAACAACACAATATTGAAGAGCATTATTTTGTTCAAGAGTTTTTACAAGTTGAACAACTGTAGATCTTTTTTGACCAACTGCAACATAAATAGAATAAAGCTTTTCTTTATTATTTGAAGCTTTCTCATTAATACCTTTTTGATTGATCATTGCATCAATTGCAATTGCTGTTTTCCCTGTTTGTCGGTCACCAATAATAAGTTCACGTTGACCACGACCAATTGGTACTAATCCATCAACAGACTTCAATCCCGTTAACATAGGTTCATGAACTGATTTTCTTGAAATAATACCAGGAGCTTTAATTTCTACATTACGACGTAATTTAGCATTTAATGGTCCTTTACCGTCAATAGGATTTCCCAATCCATCAACAACACGTCCTAATAATTCAGGTCCTACAGGTACATTAACAATATTTCCGGTTCTTTTTACAATATCACCTTCCTTGATAACACGATCATTTCCAAAAACCACAACCCCTACGTTGTCTGTTTCAAGATTTAATGCCATCCCTTGAATGCCTCCATTTACGAATTCAACCATCTCACCTGCTTGAACATTGTTTAACCCGTAAATACGTGCAATACCGTCCCCAATTGAAATAACTTTACCTGTCTCTGCAATATCAAGTTCTTTATATGTATTCGTAATACGTTGTTCTAAAATTTTTGATAATTCTAAAGCAGTACTCATAACTTTTTTCTTCTTTTTAATTAGACTAGTTTTCTAAATATGATTTATAATTTATTTATATATTGTTTTATTATAGTATACTGTAATAAACACCCACGATCCTGAAGAAAAGAATCTCAATTATATAACCTATCTTCATCTATATATAATGATGTATATTTATAACCAAATAATTCATATAAAAATAAAAGATAAATAGTTAATATGCCACAATTAGACAAAGTAACATACCTAAGCCAATTCTTTTGGTTAGTCTTTTTCTTCTTCTCGTTCTATCTCATTCTATTAAAAACAATGCTTCCAAAAATTGTAACAATTCTAAAGATTCGAAAAAAAAAAATAGATTCTATTTTTTCTGAAATCCATTCATATAAAAAAGAAGAATCAAATATTTTATCGAATTATGATTCACTTTTAAAGGTATCCTTTAGTAAATCAAAGTCTTCAATTGATACTGCAGCAACAGAGGGAAATAATTGGGTAAATTCGAATTTAGATACATTGAATAAGAAATCGTTCTCAAACGCAAACCAACAATATCTAACATCGATATATAACCTCGGCAAAGAACAAATTGCATTCAAAAAAGTTAACCAACTTCTTTAATTTTTATGAAGATGAGGGGGTTTTTAGTAACCTCCTCATTGGGCTCATAGTTTAGTTGGTAAAAACATACCGCTCATAACGGTACAATCGTAGGTTCAAATCCTACTGAGCCTATAGAAAATATCTAATGATGATGTAGTTCAGTTGGTCAGAACAATGGAATCATAATCCATGTGTCAGGGGTTCAAATCCCTTCATCGTCAAAAAAAATCAAATGCTCGCTTGGTGAAATTGGCAAACACGACAGACTCAAAATCTGTGTCCTAAACAGGATTACCGGTTCAAGTCCGGTAGCGAGTATTTCATTACCGATGCAAAACTGAAGTGGTGAAATTGGCAGACACGCTATCTTGAGGGGGTAGTGAGTATACTCTCGTAGGGGTTCAAGTCCCCTCTTCAGTAACAAACCACTTATAAAAGGATTAAATAATAAATGATTACAAGTTCTTTTCTTTTTTATTTTTTCGCAATACTTAGTATTGTTTCTGCGACATGCGTCATAAGTTCAACAAACCCTATACACTCTGTACTCTACCTAATTCTTGTCTTTTGCTCTTCAAGTGGACTACTTTTATTATTGCAAGTAGAATTTTTAGCAATGGTTTTCATTATGATATATGTTGGAGCAATTGCGGTCTTATTTCTATTTGTAGTGATGATGCTGAATGTACGACTCGTTGAATTTAATATTAATATGTTGAAATATTTACCACTTGGAGGCATCATTGCACTTATATTTGTATTCGAAATATTCCTCGTTATTAACAATGAACTTGTTGAATCTAAATCAAATATAGTTGGCTATATCAATTGGAGTGAGAATATCGAAACAATTACGAACATTGACAGTCTCGGCAGACTTATATATACAGAATATTTTTATCTTTTTCTACTTGCCGGTATGATCTTACTTGTTGCAATGATTGGAGCAATCGTATTAACAATGTATCGACGTGCTCAAATTAAACGACAAAATATATACTCCCAAGTTTCACGTGATTTTAATAAAACAATCAAATTCTCACATTAAAAAAAGATATAGAGAATGACTCTCTATATCTTTAATTCTTCTATAGCTCAGCGGTAGAGCGGGTGACTGTTAATCACCAGGTCGTTGGTTCGAAACCAACTAGGGGAGGTACTCACTAGAGAGCCTATTATAGGATTGCTTTGTTTGAAAGTGGACTTGAACCACTGACCTTTAGATTTTCAGTCTAACGCTCTAACCAGCTGAGCTACTCAAACTTAAAAACATGAAGAAGACGGGACTTGAACCCGCGGCCGCTGGCGTGACAAACCAGCACTCTAACCAACTGAGCTACTCCCTCAGAAATATTAATAGGCAATAACGGGATCGAACCGCTAACCTTCTCGTTGTAAGCGAGATGCTCTAACCAATTGAGCTAATTGCCCACAGATGTTCTTAATGACTCCAGCAATCTAAGCGCCCTACAGGATTCGAACCTGTGACCTACAGCTTAGAAGGCTGCTGCTCTGCCTCTGAGCTAAGCGCGCATTCACAAGACAATCTAAACAGAATATATAACAAATGGTTAACAATAAGCCGGATTCTGTACGAGGATACTCATTTCTCTCAAATCTATTTCTCAACAGATATGTATAGCGTATATATTAAATTCCTTGCTCCAGATAGGGTTTCAAAATCAAATCTTTCCATTACTAAAAAGAAATTCTTTTCATGAATTTATGACAAAATTCGTCTTTCTACAATACTTTCCCTAGAATTCGTTCTGCTGGGTGTTACCCAGTATCTTTTTTAATAAGGAGTCCGGACTTTCCTCTTGGATAAAAACACCAAGCGAGTACCATATTAACCAAATCATTATTTTATTCGTTATAATTTTACAAATTATAATCGTAAAATCATATCACAACATTATGCAGAAGTCTGCGAATATAGATTAAAGGTAAATCCTCTGTCTTCCAAACAGAAAATATGAGTTCGATTCTCATTATTCGCAAATATAAGGGGGTATAGCTTAGTTGGGAGAGCGTATGCTTTGCACGCATAAGGTCACCGGTTCGACTCCGGTTATCTCCATTTAATACTTTGAAATGACATGAAGAAGCAATATGGAGGACTCATATAAAAAGAGACAAGGTATCACTAGTAAAATTTGACTTAAAACATCTGGAGGTGATAGAATTGCAGTCAAGATTGTAAGAAAGAGATAGATAAATCTACGAAAACGTCCTAAAGATTGTAATGAAAAACCTGAAATTTTCCAAAAAACAAATAAAAAAATAGGTATCTGAAATATTAGAAAAAGATACAAATATAATGATGCGACAAGAGTTAAATAGTCCGAAATTTTAAGTTGTAGAAATAAATGCTCTTCTTGAAAACTCGAAAAAAAAGAAATAACATTTGGAATGAAATATTGGTAAGCAAAGAAAAATGAGAGAATCATTAAAAAAAAGAAGAAAAGTATAAAAAAACGTAAAACTCGTTTTTCATACAAATACATCCCTGGAACAAAAAATTTCCAAATATGAAAAAAAAAGAGTGGACTTGTTATTACAAATCCTATTTGAAAACTAAGGTGCACATATGAAAAAAAAGCTTCAGAGAGTGTCGTATAAATAAAATGAGATACTACAATTATAGATAGAACTTGGATTAAAGATTCTTTATACATATATGCACATATTGTTGAAAATACAAAACTCAATAGTATGTAGTAGAAACGAAAACGAAGTTCTGTAGAAAATTGGTTTAGAATCGAAGACATACTCAACACCTTTGATTACAAAACTGCGATCAATCAGGATAAAGTGGGATTCGAACCCACGGTGCTTATTAGAGCACTTCAGTTTTCAAGACTGATGCCTTAAACCACTCGGCCATTTATCCAATACGATATGCGGGAATAGGATTTGAACCTATGACCTTCAGATTATGAGCCTGACGAGCTAACCATACTGCTCTATCCCACACTTTCAAAAGAGATTACGGACAGAGGGACTTGAACCCTCACAAAATTATTTTCATCAAACCCTAAATCTGACGTGTCTACCAAATTTCACCATGTCCGTCCAATATTACTCGAATTCAAAATTACCTTTTTACGGGGAGATGTCCGAGCGGTTAAGGAGACAGACTGTAAATCTGTTGATGAATCCATCGTCGTAGGTTCGAATCCTACTCTCCCCATTTCATAGGATAGACGAAAAAGGGGGGCTTTCTTAATTAAGAAAGCCCCCCTTTTTTGTTTATAAAAAACTAAACCACGAATAAGAGTAACATCACGATCATTAAACCGAAGAGACCAATTGCTTCAGTAAGTGCAAAACCAAGAATAGCATAGCTAAATAATTGTTTTACTTGTGAAGGATTGCGTGCTACTGATGCCAAAAAATTACCGAAAAGGTTACCAATACCTGTACCTACGCCAGATAATGCAATTGTTGCTAAACCAGCACCAACATATTTTGCTTCTTGAATACCCATAAATATAATATCCTTTTAATAAAAAAATCAATTTTTCCAGAAGAGTATTTAATTAGTAGAATAAAATTACTATTCATAATTTTATTTATTATACAGTAAAAAATGACCGAGATCTCGCTCAAGATAAAGGAAATATTACTCATGAAACATACAATCAATTTCAAACAAAATAATTTACGTAAATCAAATCAAATTCTTATAACAATAACTTCTCCACTTCAAAAAAAAAAAAAATACAATATCCAAGCTACCTGTGTCAGCTGTAAAAAGAAACATATTGTCTTCCAAGACAAACAAACAAATACTAAATTTCTATATATAAACAAATCACCGTTAGTTAGTACAATTCAAAAAACAAAATAGAAATATTAAATAGAGTGCTGCCTTTAACTATAATAACGTATGATCTGATCTAAGTTGTATGAGATATAATAAGGTATTGTCTCAATCTCTGGTGAATATAAGTAGATAAAGCTCATTGTGTGATAATCTATTTCAAGATTAGGTGAGCTTTTAAAATAATCAATAGGTAGCTGTTTAATAGACTTCATACACAGCTGTGCAGCATTCGGAATATACATAGAATCTACTGCAACAAAATCACCTGAATTTAAATAATGATTGTGGTTGTAGACACATTGATTATTTACAGAAACATGCCCATGGCTAATAAGCTGTCGAGCGTGGCATAGCGACACAGCAAATGCACTTCGTACGAGGCACATATCCAATCTCTTCTCTAGTAATTTCAAAAGATTTTCACTTACTTTACCCTTATTTTTACGAGAAGAATGATAGAGACTCTCAAATTGGTTCTCATTCATATTAATATATGTTTTTTTTAATTTTTGTTTTTCTCGTAAAAGTGTACTATATCGAGGTTCATGGTACGAAATACGTACTTTCTCTGAAGGCACTGAAGTCAAGTATCCTAAAGAAAACATATATTGTAAATCTTGCGATGAATTCAAACCCGTGAGACGTTCAGAAGATCTATGTCGCTTTTTATGTTCACCTGGAGTATACTTCCATTTCTCACTTTTTTTCCAAAGTAAGTGGCTTTTACCCCATAAATCTTCTCCTGTTTGCAAATAAACCTTTCTTTTAGATGCGATACGTTTTGTCATATTATTCTTAATTTCCCCTTTTCTCAGAAAAATACTTAACGAAACAACTTTGAATATTGAAATCTAGTAACTAGATACGTACTCGTTACCGGACTTGAACCGGTAATCCTGTTTAGGATACAGATTTTAAGTCTGTCGTGTTTACCAATTTCACCAAACGAGCATTTACAGGCACTCAAGATAGGAGAAACATTTTAAAAAGTCTCCTATCTTGAAAAAAAAATAAAACTATTGATTTAGTTCATTTGAAACCCATGAAACATATTCATCTAATGAAACAGCTTTAATCGCAATTGGCATGAATCCGTGATTTACACCACAAATTTCACTACATTGTCCATAATAAGTGCCTTCACGTTTAATGAACATTGTTACTTGATTTAATCTACCAGGGCATGCATCCATTTTAACACCAAGAGAAGGAATTGCCCAAGAATGTAAAACATCAGCAGAAGTTACAAGAACACGTACATGTGTTTTTGCTGGAACAACTACCTGATTATCAACTTCAAGAAGTCTAAATTGACCTTCTTGAAGTTCTTCTTCTGGAACCATATAACTATCGAAAGCTAAAGATTCACCATTTTCATTTGTATAGTCAGAATACTCATAGCTCCAATACCATTGATGACCAATTGCTTTAATAGTTAAAGCTGGATCAATTCCTTCATCCATAGAATAAAGAAGAGCAAATGAAGGAACTGCTACTGCAATAAGAACAAAGCTAGGAACAATTGTCCAAACGATTTCCAAAACAGTACCATGAACTACTCGAGAAGGAACTGGATTTTTTGAACTTCTAAAATGCCAAATAGTACGAAAAAGCATCCAAGATACAAAAATAATAATTAAAGTTAAAAAGAAAAACAAATCATGATGCAAATTAACAATACCCTCCATCATTGGAGTCGCAGCATCTTGAAAATCACATTGCCATGGTTGAGCAGTATCTGCATGAGCAACCTCAACCAATCCAAAAAGTTTGTTTAAAATCATAAATGGATTCATCCTTTGATAATCATCTGATGTCATCTAAAACAGACATTTTTTTAAAGTGAACTTATTTACGCACAGTTTCTTTAATATAAGGCACTTCCTCAAATGTATGCGAAGCTGGAGGTGAACTTAATGTCCATTCAAGTGTCATATAATTCTCATTACCTGTTGTTTCTTTCCATGCCCATGGATTATTGCCACAACGTTCTCCTGATGTGAGTGTTACGTACACAATATAAATCCATAAAAGTATTGCAACTGTTGTAATCCAAGAACCGAGAGAACATACAGCATTCCAACCTGCATAAGCATCTGGATAATCTGGAATACGTCTAGGCATACCTGCTAGACCTAAGAAATGCATTGGGAAGAATGTAAGGTTTACGCCTATAAATGTTAACCAGAATTGAATTTTTCCTAAAACTTCTGGATATTGACGACCTGTTATTTTACCAATCCAATAGTAGAAACCACCAAAAATAGCAAACATAGCACCCATAGAAAGTACATAGTGGAAGTGTGCTACTACATAATATGTATCATGCATTGCGATATCAAGACCAGAGTTTGAAAGTACAATACCGGTTACTCCACCAATTGTAAAGAGGAATATAAAACCAATTGCATAGAGCATAGGGGTTTTAAATTCAATAGAACCTCCCCACATCGTAGCAATCCAGCTAAAAATTTTAATACCAGTAGGAATTGCAATTACCATTGTCGCTGCTGTAAAATATGCACGACTATCAACATCCATACCTACGGTATACATATGGTGAGCCCATACAAGGAAACCAAGTAGACCAATTGAGCACATTGCATATACCATGCCAAGATAACCAAATACAGGTTTTTTAGAGAATGTCGATGTAATATGGCTCACAATACCAAAGCCTGGTAAAATCAAAATATATACCTCAGGATGACCGAAAAACCAAAATAAGTGTTGGAACAAGATTGGATCACCACCTCCAGCAGGATCAAAGAATGTAGTATTAAAATTACGATCAGTAAGAAGCATTGTAATTGCACCTGCAAACACAGGAAGAGATAGTACAAGCAAGAAAGAAGTTACAAGGATTGACCATACATATAAAGGCATTTTATGCATTGTCATACCAGGAGCTCTCATATTAAAGATCGTAGCAATAAAGTTAATAGAAGCCAAAATAGACGATGTACCTGAGAGGTGCAAGCTAAAAATAGCAAGATCGACTGAAGCTCCAGAATGTGATTGTATTCCAGATAATGGAGGATATGCTGTCCATCCTGTACCTGCCCCTGTTTCAACAAGAGCTGAAAGCACGAGTAAAACAAGTGAAGGTGGAAGTAACCAAAAACTAATATTATTTAATCTAGGGAATGCCATATCAGGTGCACCAATTAATAAAGGTACAAAGAAATTACCAAAGCCACCTAAAACAATAGGCATTACAACCCAGAAAAGCATTAATAATCCATGCGCAGTAATTAAAACATTGTAAAGTTGATAATTACCACCAAGTAACTGATCTCCTGGAGCAGCAAGTTCCATTCTCATTACAATTGAAATGGTCGTTGCTGTAATACCAGCAAGAGTTCCAAACAATATGTAGAGAATCCCAATATCTTTATGATTTGTTGAAAATAACCATCTTGTAACAAATCCGTTCATAGAAAAATTATCCTATATTAAAAACTGAATCATCGTTATATAATATATCTCTTGAATTTGCTTTTGAAAGAACTATACCCCTAATCTTAAAACCAAAACAAATACATTTATAGGTATAAAGATTTAGAATCTCTTCTATAAAAATAAAATAGGCCATGTATAGCTACTAAAGCATTATTTTTTCGAATTGCAAGGCTTAACAAACAAAATTATCTATCAACCTCCCCAAAAACAATATCTTGGGTACCAATAATTGTAACAACATCTGCAATCATATGTCCTTTCGACATAAAATCTAATCCTTGTAAATGACTAAATCCTGGCGCTTTGATTTTACATCTATACGGACGATTTGTTCCATCTGAAACCAAATATACACCAAATTCACCCTTAGGGGCCTCAACAGCTGTATATGTCTCACCTGTCGGAACTGAATAACCTTCTGTATACAATTTAAAATGATGAATCAAAGATTCCATCGAATCTTTCATTTCCCTTCGAGAAGGTGGTGAAATCTTTTGATCATCTACTCTAACAATTCCTACAGGCATTTCATTCAGACATTGTATAACTAAACGTAAACTTTGACGCATTTCTTCCATTCGAACCAAATAACGATCATAACAATCACCATGAGTACCTACTGGAATTTCAAAATCAAGACGATCATATACATCGTATGGACAATGTTTACGTAAATCCCAGGAAATACCAGAACCACGTAGCATTACGCCACTAAAACTCCAATCCATAGCCTCTTTCGCTGTTACAACACCAATATCAACTAAACGTTGTTTCCAAATACGATTACCATTTAAAACATCTTCCATTTCATCAATTCGAGACGAAAATTGTTCTGCAAATATATATATATCTTCGCACAGTCCTAATGGCAAATCTTGTGCAACACCACCTGGACGAACATAAGCAGCGTGCATTCGAGCACCTGAAACACGTTCATAGAATTCCATCAACTTTTCACGTTCTTCAAATGCCCATAGAAATGGAGTCATTGCACCCACATCTAAAGCATGAGTAGTAATTGCAAGAAGATGGTTTAAAATTCGTGTAATCTCGTCAAATAAAACTCGAATATATTGTGCACGTAGAGGCACATCACACTGCAGTAATTTCTCAACAGCAAGCGAATATGCATGTTCTTGAGCCATCATCGAAACATAATCGAGACGATCAAAATACGGAAGTGCTTGTAAATAAGTTTTATATTCAATTAACTTTTCAGTACCTCGATGCAATAATCCAATATGTGGATCTGCTCGCTCAACAACTTCACCATTTAATTCTAAAACTAAACGCAAAACTCCGTGAGCTGCTGGATGTTGAGGACCAAAATTCATAGTAAAATTTTTTAATTTAGTTGAAACGCTTTTTTCGTGAATCATGTTGATATCCCTCTTTTAAGAATTTAAACACATACTAAACAAATTTATTGCTTTTTAACGACACTTCCTTGAACACCTATATCAACTTGTTCCCAAGGACTTACAAAGTCAAAATGACGAAATTCTTGCGCCAATTCTAATGGTTCTGTTACAACACGTTTCTGTTCATCATCATAACGAACTTCAACATAACCACTTAAAGGAAAATCCTTGCGAAGTGGATGACCTTCAAAGCCATAGTCTGTTAAAATCCTACGTAAATCTGGATGATCTGAGAAATATATTCCAAATAAATCCCACACCTCTCGTTCCATCCACGAAGCACCATTAAAAAGATCGGTAACTGATGGTACAGGTGTTGTTTCATCAATATATGTTTTTACTCTAACCCTGCTTTGAAAGCGAATACTTAGCAACTGATATACTACTTCAAATCTGTTAATTCGAGTCGGATAATCTACTGCTGTTAATTCTGAGAGTATTTTAAATTGACCTAAAGAATAGTCACGTAAAAATTGTATAAAAAAATGAACATTACCGACGTCAACAATAAATGTCAGTTCTCCACGGTCAATGTATACATCTCTAACGATCTGAGAAAACATTGATCTTACTGATTGTCCAAATTGACGTAACATATGTTCACGCTGTACTTTATCTTCATTGATTACATTATGCATCATTATCTAAAACTCCTCAAACTTCTATGAACAATAACATCTTCACTATTTTTGAATCCAATGAACAATACGTCTATTTCGTTTAATTTTCTTCTGCAACTGTAATAATCCATATAACAAAGCTTCTGCTGTCGGAGGACATCCCGGAACATATATATCAACAGGAACAATCCGATCGCAACCACGAACAACTGAATAAGAATAATGATAATATCCACCTCCATTTGCACAACTTCCCATTGAAAGTACCCAACGAGGTTCTGGCATTTGATCGTATACTTTACGCAACGCAGGAGCCATTTTATTTGTCAACGTACCTGCAACAATCATAACATCTGATTGTCTCGGACTTGGACGAAAAATAATACCAAATCTATCTAAATCATATCGACTTGCAGCACTGTGCATCATTTCTACAGCACAACATGCAAGTCCAAATGTCATAGGCCAAAGAGATCCTTTACGAGCCCAGTTAATTAATTGGTCTAGCTTTGAAACAACAAACTCTGCTTTATTTTTCATATAATATATATTGCCTTTTCTCCCAATAACAGCTTATTCCCAATCAAGAGCACCTTTTTTCCATTCATAGATAAATCCAACAGTTAGTATTAATAAAAAAATGACCATTGTCCAAAATCCAAACAGCGTTATATGGCTTAAAGAAATAGCCCATGGAAATAAAAATGCAATCTCTAAATCAAATATAATAAATAAGATTGAAACTAAATAAAATCGAACATCAAATGTACTACGAGCATCATCAAATGGGTCAAAACCACACTCATATGGTGATATCTTCTCAACATCTGCATTTTGAGTTGCAAGAATATAAGATAACCCTAAAACAATAGAGGATAACCCAAATGCAAATAATATGAATATAAAAATAGTTAAGTATTCAAACATATACATAAAAAAAACAACTTTTATTAAAAAAATAGAAGTATAAAAAAGAAACGACATTAGAAATGTCATAGAATTTGATTGATTCCTAAAAAAATCAATCAAGTTCTACAATTATTTATTATTTTTCTAGAATATACAACAAAATCGATCGATGGTTCATTTTACACATATAACAAAGAACGTGCACTCAACTGATCCATCTGAATAAGGTGAGAAAGCATTTTTCGATTAATTAAAATATTTTTATTTAATAATTTTGAGAGTAGTGATGAATATGTTGTTTGATATTTACGACAAAAAGCATTAATTTGTTCAATATACAGTTGACGAAAAGAACGTTTCTTTAATTTTCTGTGTATATAATTATAAATACGAGCTTTTTCTATTTTTTCAATTGCAACACTGTAAACATTCTTTGATCTTCCTCGATAACCTTTTGAATCTTTTAAAAGATTTCGATGAGATTTATGGCTTAAAGATTTGACACGAATCATATAAATAATCCTTTATAATAATTAAATTAAATAAAATTGTTCTACATGGATATATAATTAATAAATAAATAAAAGATAAAAGGAATTCTAAAATGGCTACAAAAAAGAGTGGAGGTAGTTCTAGAAACGGAAGAGATTCTGCAGGACGTCGACTTGGAATAAAAAAAAATCATCATAACTATGTAAAAACTGGACAAATTTTAATACGTCAAAGAGGGTTACAGATTCTTGCAGGTCATGGTGTTGGGATCGGTAAAGACCATACTCTATACTCATTGTGCAATGGTTATGTCATCTTTCAAACAACTACAACACAAAAAGGAATCAAAAAGATGGTAGAAGTTCTCCCATGTCTAATGTAATGGGAGATCGTTTGAAAATATCGTTATTATTTAGTAATTATAAGTAGTTCTCCATTTATAAAAAAAAGATACCAAGAAGGAAATAACTACACCAAAACACGATATCCAGATTAAGAGCATAAATGGATAATAATAAAAACTCATAGACCAACCCTGGTATAAATGACCATCACCAATTAAAACCTGGAGATCATATAGAGGATTCGTAATAATATCTACTTTTGAACTATAAAAATCTTGATGAAAATAATGTCGTTTTTCAGGAAAAAGAAATCCATTGAATAAGGCACCACCCCCCAATAAAAGAAAATTCGCCTGTAATGTCTCGTAATTAGGCCCCCTAAACAAGTTACAACCTCGAAAAAGTAATTCGAGTGAATTTGATATATATATCTTATCACCTGGACGAATATATTCATGAAATTCAACTGAACACAATGACCATAGCTTTACAAAAAAAATGAACAAAGTTATAAAAAAATGTGATAAGAACATCTGAACTCTAATCGAAGATGCAGTCATGTTTTCAATCAAAATATAAAAAACATATAGACAAAAATATAAATCTAAAGAATCAAATAGAGTTAAAAGTATGCGATCACTGAAAAAGAGATAAAAACATAAAGAAATAACTCCAGAAAAGACAATAGCCCTTAGAATACAAAAATAGGAAAGACGATTTGAAGAAATTCCAAGAAAGAATAGGAATGACCACAAAAACAACGAAATCGAATTATTATAATATTCAGGACCAATTGTAATATTTGAAATAGAGGATGAAAAAAAATAGAAAACTTTTTGAAAAAGAGAGTAGAACATTCCCCACAAAATAATGAATAAAAAAAGAATGAGATAAAAAAATGAGAGAAACAATGAATCAGGCCATCTGTATAGATTCAATTGAGACAAAACACCCAAATTATAAGAACGAGTCCGAACTGTCAAATTTGTAACAAAAATTAGATACAAAAGAAGAAAAAAAAGAATCATCAAAAGTAAAAAATATCCACGAGAAGAATCAGAAACAAAACTATGAACAGATTCTAAAATACCGGATCGAACTAAAAATGTTCCAAATAAGGAAATAAAAAAAGATAAAAATGAAAAATGATAGCTTAAAATGCGAAACCATTTTCGAGAATGGGCCCCTAATAATAAATGAATCAAAATAATACTTGAAATCCAAGGTAATAGGGATGCATTCTCTACAGGATCCCAAAACCACCAACCTCCCCATCCAAGTTCATAATATGCCCACCAACTTCCTAATGCGATACCAAACGTTAGAAAAGATGCAGATAATAAAGTGTATAACGAACAATAACGAACCCACTGTAAAAAAAAATACTGTTCAGTATCCCAAGATATTTTTTTATATAGAACTAAATATGCCCAAACAAAAAATAAACTGAAAGGAATTGATAGTAACAGATACCCTATGTATATAATAGGAGGATGAATAATTAACACAGGATCTTGCAAAATAGGCAAAAGCTCTGATCCTTCTAAAACTCTAAATTCTATACGTTGAAACGGGTTCGAGTATGAAAATGTATAGATTTCAAACAAAAAAGATATTATGGATAAAACCCAAATTGTTAAATATTTGAATTCATCTGTACATTTTTCCCAAAAAAGACAACTATATATGATAGCTGATAAAACCCAACACCATAATAACATAGATCCTTCATGATTGCTCCACAGTGCAGAAAACTTATAGAATAAAGGCAAAAAAGATGAATCATTCAAATATATAGAATATACCGAAAACTCTGTATGTAAATATCCATAAAAAAGACAAAAAATACATATAGTTAAAAAAATGAAATGCAGAATCGACCAATATCTAGATAATTTATAAAAAAAAAGATGAAAAATAAAAAAAATGTACAAAATCGATAATAAAATTGAAAAAAATAGAAAATATGTTCCAATAAGTAAAAGCATGCATAAACTGCCTTATGATATTAAAAAATTAAAAACGACTCAATTTTTTTTCAATTAAATAAGTACGAAGTAGTAAAAGAAGAACATAAGATGCATAAAAGAAAAATCCAAAGAAGATTAAAAAAAGTGGATATATCATTGAAAAATGAATACCTGAATTAAATTGTGTAATACTTGAACCTTGATGTAGAGTATTCCACCATTCAACCGAATATTTTATAATTGGTAATAATATGACCCCAATAATTGAAAAAATTGACGCTATATATGCATTTCGTGCTTCGTCTAGAGTTAGGTATGAACAGATATAATTATAACCTAAGTACACAAGAAAGAGTATCAGAACAGAAGTTAGACGGGCATCCCATACCCAAAATGTACCCCACATAGGATATCCCCACAATGATCCAGTAACTAATGTTAAAAATGTAAAAACCATACCAAGAATTCCTAAACATTTGGAAAAAAGATGTATAATGGGACTTAACGTAAATAAGTAAAATAAACTGAAAATTGTTAAGAACAAATATACTGAAAGAGACATCCATGCAAACGGTACATGAATATATAAAATTCGATAATTCTCTCCTTGTTGAAAATCAGGATCTAACACAAAAATAATTAAAAGAAGGCCAATTGAAAGACATACAATATATAAATATTGTAAAAATGGCAATAACATTCGAGATATCTTCATCACGAAAGTAGGTTTCAAATAGTCAAAGAAATCTTGTATCATATATAAAAATTACTTTTTATTTGAAAAAATATGGAATTAATAGAAAAAGCAGAATTAAAAAAAAAATGCAAATACTGATTAGTAAATAAACAGAATTGGTAGAGAATTCGTATAAATACAAATGAGTCATACTATCGACACTAAATAAAACAATAGGCAAATAAAAAGGAAAAAAAATCAAATGAACAAGGATTTTTTTAAACGAGAAATTCAAACTGATGAGTCCAACAAGTAGATAAAAACATAGCACAGACAATGTATAAACAAAGAAGATAAAGAACGTATAATATAGATATACAAAATTCGAAAGTAAAAATTGAATATCGAAAAAAAGTACATACAATAATAGAAAAATACAGAAAATAGCTAAAAAAAATTGAAAGACATAGTGTATTAATACAAACAAAATATAAAACCGATGATATCCAAAATTTAAGTGAGACCTACTAGAAATAATCTGAAATTTTTTGTATGAATGTTTTGTATCTAAAGATAATAATATCAACTGTGAATTAAAAAGAAGAACAAGTAAAACTTCTAAATGCAAAATAGCTATTATATCAAAAATATTAACCGGATTTTTTTTTAAATATAAATAAAAAATAGAAAAGACTAGCAAAAAAAAGAAATTACGAATAAATGTTTGAAAAAATACTTGTTTGAATTCTAGCCACATAAAATAAAAAAAAGGCATAAAAGTATCTTTATTAATAACATTATGTCAAATATAAAAAAAAATCAGGTCGAAGTTGAAGTTTCGAATGTGTTGAAATAAAAATAACTCCCCCCTGTAAACGATGTGACCATATTAACGATTCGAGGTATGCTTCCCAGTTGTAATCTAGGCCTAAAAAAGGTTCATCTAATATCCAAAATTTTCGAAATAAATAACGAAGCTTTAGAAACGAGAGACGTCTTTTTTGACCTAATGATAGTTTATCGATATCAAAATGTTTATAATCGAGCAGAGAATACTCATATAAAATAGATTCAACAATCGAGTTTGAAAGAAAAATACTACTACCCTCTAAACTGAGTAGATATCGTACGAAATCTTCAACACTCATATTTTCATATAGATCTAAATTGTACGGAAGAGTATGTAAAGATTGATTACGTTGAATTTGAAAGTTACCTGAGTAAGATACAGATTGATTACAAAATAAATCTAGAATTGTAGTTTTACCTGAACCATTATTTCCTAAAATCTGGCAAATAAACCCACGATCTCCAAAAGATTTTGATATGTTTTTTAAAACAAAAATAAGATTATCCTCGCGTAGTAAAGATAAATTATATATACGTGTAATGCTAATCATTTGAAAAAAAATTCCCATAAATAAACCAATATAATAATGTATATTATATATATAAAACAAAAAGGAACTTCTTTATATGGCAGTACCTAAAAAAAAAATATCGTATTCAAAAAAAAGAATTAAACTACAAAAAACAATGGAAAAACCCATAACATACAGTGTATGTAATCAGTGCGGTAGTTTAAAATACATGCACCATCTTTGCACAAATTGTGGATACTATGAAAAATATACTGCACAAAAAAACGAGAGCAGATAGCCTATCAAATACAATTTCAGCGCTTGGAAAGAATTGAACTCTCAACCTTCAAATCCGTAGTCTGATGCTCTACCAATTGAGCTACAAGCGCACAAATTCCCTAATAAGATGAAGCAGAAGGATTCGAACCTTCGTATGTCGGTATCAAAAACCGATGCCTTACCTCTTGGCGATGCTTCAATTACAACTCAATTGACTCTAGAGCTTATAACTCAGTGGTAGAGTGCTCGCCTGATAAGCGTGAAGTCGGTAGTTCGAACCTACCTAAGCTCATAAAAAGTAGCGGAAAAAGGGACTCGAACCCTCAATCTTAGCCATGGCAAGGCTACGCTTTAGCCAATTAAGCTATTTCCGCGATAAGATTTATTTATAGTTATAATCAATGGAATTATATCCGAATTCTGTGGATATAATTCCATTAACTCTCTGTCTCAAAATAAAGTTTCAATTGACTCTTAAATTTATTATCAGAAACTTGAAATAATCTATATAGTTGAAATGCTGAATGTTGTCTATATGGAAATGATCCTAGACGCAACATTTTTAAAAAACGCAATTTTCGAGAAGATGTTGAAAAATAGTCTGAAAAATTTCCAAATTTTCTGAAAGAAGATGTCTCGTTCTTCTCTGTCATTAGGACTTGAGTCTTTGAATCTATAGAATTCAAAGGGTGCTTTTCGGAACTTGAAGATATATGTAAGATATACAAACGTTTTAATTCTTCAAGCATTCTTTTATTTTCTGAAGTAGCCTTTACATAATAGTACGTTGAATGTGGTCCGACAAGGTCAAAAAAAACTTTAAAAAACTGCTTCAAATAAGGCGTCTGGTGCAAATCCTCTGATGTCTCGAATTCTTTCATCAATGATAAATACTCTGTTGGTATCCTAATTAGAGTATCTTGAATTAATTTTGAAACTGATTGCTTTACCCACCAAAAAGCATAAGTAGTGAACTTACAGTTTTTATGAACTTCAAAACGATCAATCGCTTTATAAAGACCTCGCGTACTATAAATTAAAATATCTTCATAATCAATTCCAGTCGACGAATATTTACGACTTAAAAAAGAAATTAAAAAATCATAATGCGAAGCAATTCTATTCTTTGAGTTTTTAATTGAATTTAAAATGGTCAATGTACGATCTAAAAAAAAATACAAATCTTCTTGTTCTTGTTCGAATTTTGATAAAAGTATTAAAGTTTCTGTAAAAGAATATTTCAAATTAAGTCGATCTTTTTGAAACAAAGATAACTTTTCTTTCTTTGAAAGACAATTTTTTATATAATAATACGAAAACCGAACAGACTCAATTAATGAAACATTTAATAATATATCTTTCAAATGAAAAATTTTCTCTTTACAATAGAGAAGCAACTCATCTAAACGAAAGAAATATTTGGGTTTTTCATATAAAAAAAAAAGCCAAAACAAATATAAATAATTAAAAGAAGATTTTACAATTTCACGATAATATAAAAATCGTTCATAAGTAAGATATAGAATGTGGTCAGTTGTGTCTAAAGAGTATCGCAACATTCGTAATAAAAATACAATCGACCATTTCATATCAAAATCAAATAATTTATAATACTTGCTAATGTACTTAAAAGAAGAATAATCTTTATTTTGATACCAAAAATCAATATCTAAAACACCTTTTTTTGTTGACACAGGTATTGTAATCAATGTATGTATCTCTCTAAAACATTCAAAAATTGCTTTCCATATAGGATCTCTAGAGTACTCATCAAATTTAGAATATCTTCCAATATACGAATCATACCAAGAACGATCTTCCTTACCAAAAAAAACATGCTTTAAACGATATTTATCTAAATATAATGAATCTGTAATGCCTTGTTGGATCTCTCCATAACACTTAGACAATAATGTTTTAAAAAAAGTATTTTGAAGTAATAATCGTAAATGATAGATGAGGTGTAATTCATATTCAAAGAAAGGATTATCCTTCAATCGACTATTTATATAATTTTTAGAATATTTTTTATTTAAAAATACAATTTGTCCAAAAGAAATCAGTGTATATAGTAATGTACGGGATTGGTGAATCTTATTTCGAAAACGAGAATTAATTAGTTGGTAAGAATCATCATAAAGACCTTGAATTTCATATAAAGTTTGTAAAATAGATAATTTATGTGGAAAAAAACGTTTCTCTTTTAAAAAAGCTGTCTTTAAGAAAAAAAAAGCTTGACCATTTCTTTTGACATAAGAAACATTCATACCTTCAATGTACACCTTTTACTAAAAATAGATGGCGATTATAGCTCAGTTGGTTAGAGTGACAGATTGTGGTTCTGTAAGTCACGGGTTCAACTCCCGTTAATCGCCGTAAAAGAAAACTTATTCGTATTCTAAAAGTAAGTTCATATGTTTTACGACAAAATTTGAAAAATCTTCTTGTGTAAAAAATTCCTCAAAAAAGACAAGATCCAGATCTTCTTCCAAAAAACACGCAATCAATAGGCCTTCTACATAATACACAATGTTATAAATGTTAGGCAATGCAAACGAAGTTTCATTCCAAAAAGAGCGTAAGCTATAAAGATCGAAATAGCTATACCTATCTTGCATTCGTAAACATTGAGGAAAGAATTGTATTTTCAAAGAATAATAACCCCAAGACATAAGGTTTTGTAAAAATGATTCATTTAGTTTTTCAAACGAAATCGAAAGAAGGCGACATGAGTCTACGGTATTATAAAAAAAAAAACGTTCTTCTAATAAAAAAAACATAGACCCTTCATATTTTGTATATCGTGCACGATTTTTATATAAAAAACAATCCTTCTCATTTTGGACATAAAGATTTAAATATTCCAAAATAAATGGAAATGAACACACTTTACGACAATGTTCGTAAAAGAGATGTGAGAAGACAAAACGTTTTTGCGAAATAAGAAAACTAAAAATAACCACAAAAAATTGAATCAGAAAATATAAATGTACTTTCTTTGAAAAAATGGATTGAACGGATGAACAGAAAAAAACAAAAATACCTAACCAAGTTTTTACTACTAACATAAGAGGGAATACCATATCCAACAAAGATAGTTTATTATACTACATATACAATAAGCATATAGGTATGTTGAGACTCGAACTCAAGACCTATGGTTTAAAAGACCAGTGCTCTAACCAACTGAGCTACATACCCAAATATAAAAAGAGAAAAATATTTGCTATTAGATACAAATACTTTTCTCTCCCATGCCTCATTCATCTATCTATAATATGCCTCTGATTTTAAATTTTGAGAAATTTCCGATTCCCATCGATCTCCATTTGACAATAACTTTTCTTTATCATATAAAAGCTCTTCATGAGTCTCTGTGGCAAATTCAAAATTAGGACCTTCAACAATAGCATCAACAGGACATGCTTCCTGACAAAAACCACAGTAAATACATTTAGTCATATCAATATCATATCTAGTTGTACGTCGACTTCCATCCAAACGCGGTTCTGCCTCAATTGTAATAGCCTGTGCAGGACATATTGCTTCACATAATTTACATGCAATACATCTTTCCTCTCCAGTAGCATAACGTCTTAAAGCATGTTCTCCTCTAAAACGAGGACTTAATGGACCCTTTTCAAATGGATAATTTAATGTCACTTTTTTTCGTCCAAAGTACATAAGAGTCAGCATAAAACCCTTAGCTAACTCAGTCAAAAGAAGTGTTTGTGTAAACTGATCAAACTTTTTCATGAGATAAATAATTCCTCTATTTAACTACAAAGAAATTGGATTATTTTGAAGAAACCCCTTTTATAATTTCAATCGCCTCACGAACACATTCTTTATCCAAACGTAAAAGATCTTCTTGAGATGCATTAAGAATTTGAGCTACGATATAATTAACAGCCTCTGTTTGCATTGAACTATAAAGAGCCTTCTCTTTCATGAGAACTGTCTCAAGCTTTGTTCCAATTTCTTGCATTAATTTTGATTCAAGTGCTTTTCTACGTGATGAAATAATTAAATGGATTTGTTCTTTCGAAAATTGATATATAGATGTAATCTCTTCAGTTAAATGCAGCTGCTTACGATAGTATGAAACAATTGTTTTAAGAACTTCTTCTTTTAAACGAAATGCATCCTCAAATTCTTTTTGTATCTGTGATGCTCGATCATTTAATTCAGAAACAACAACATCTTTAACATTTAAATATGCAAAAATTATAAAGAAAGCAAAGCATAAAGCCACTAAAAATTGAGCATTAACTGTTAAAATACCCTCGGCAGCTAATCCAGCAATAATTGAAAAAACAAGTAATGAAATTACATTTTTATTTTGAATAAATGGAACTAACATAACAAAACGATTCCTATTATAATAGAATACAGATTCAAGCGATTAACGAAAAGTTCAATTCTAGTGCAAATGAATAGCATCATTCAAATAGATACAAACTAAAAGTGTAAAAACATATGCTTGTAAGAAAGCAATTGATAATTCCAAACCTGTAAGCGCAAAAACAATTATCAATGGAAAACCTGCAAAAAGAGCAACAACTGGGCCAGATGTTAACATTGTCCAACCAAACCCTGCAATAATTTTAACAAGTACATGACCTGAAACCATATTTGCAAAAAGTCGAACTGCAAGACTGATAACTCTAAAAACATACGAAATAATTTCAATTACAACAAGAAAAGGTGAAAGAGCAAGTGGAGCACCTGGAGGCAAGAAAAAACTAAAAAAATGAACACCATGTTCCATCCCTGCGATCACTTGTATGCCTAAGAAAATAATCAATGCAAGTGACAGAGTAATAATTATATGGCTGGTCACAGTAAAGCTATATGGAACCATCCCTAATAAATTACAAGATAAAATAAACATAAATGTTGTAAAAATTATAGGAAGATATTTATACCCACGTTCACCGATCTGTTCACCAATTAAACCAAGAATAAATAAATAACCCATCTCTACAGCAGATTGCCATCTGTTAGGAACAAGTGTAGATCTATAAATACCTGAATAAAAAAATAAAAGCATAAATGAAACAGCAATGAACATAAAAAGAGAGGAGTTCGTAAAAGAAATATTAAAATTACCACCTCCTAATGTTAATAAAGCATTAATTTGGAATTGTTCAAACGGAGAAGCCATCATTTTATTTAAAATCCTTAATTAAGAATATAAAAATGTAAATACAAAAGAATTTAAAAATTAAGAAAACTAATTTAATTTATTGATCATTTTTAACAAGTATATATCGATCAACATACCTACATTCAAAGAAAACAACTATTTATCTTTAATTTTCTTAATATCATTTCCTATTCCAGAAACATTCGTATCACGATTCTTTTTTTCTTCCATATCTAATGAATCACGTAAACTTTTAAATCCTTTTGCAATATCTGAAATAATATGAGGCATTTTACCAAACACAAGTAAAATTACAAGAATAACGATTAAAAGCTGAAAAAACCCAATAGACATTTTAAAGTTTTCCTATTAGAACTGAAATCAATTCTATTATATATATGCAATATATATAATGGAGAAGATGGGATTTGAACCCATGGTGCCTAGATATAGACACTCCAGATTAGCAATCTGACACCTTAAACCACTCGGTCACTTCTCCCTCCCCACTTATAAAAGAAATTATTCGATTTATCAAAGATAATTTATCTCTTATAAAGGAGGATACTGCCAATTATATAAAATTGATAGTAATACCCTAATACTGTAATCTTTGTCCCTCACGAATTGAATCTGCAATGACATTGCAGTACATCGCAACGCATTGAATTGAATCGTCATTTCCTGGTATAATATATGAAATTAACGATGGATTGCTTGTAGAGTCACACACTTTAACAATTGGAATATTCAATAGAGAAGCCTCTGCAATTGCAGATCTAGAGTCACCAACTATAAACAAAGCAGATGGCATTGAATCCAGTTGTTCAATACCACGTTGCACACGTAATTCATGTAGTGATCTATATTTTTTTTTTGAAAAATTAGAATCCAATCTTGTTTTTTGAAGACTTGTCAAATTCGTTAACAATCCACCAATCCAACGACCTACAATATAAGGTTGATTTGTTAATTGAGCAGTTTGTTCTATTATATGATAAAAACGTTCATCCGAACAGACAAAAAGAATTTTACCTTTTGATGCAATAACTGATCTAACAAATCTACATGAATTTCGAAGAGAACATAGAGTCTTTTCCAAGTCAAAAATATGTAAATCATGACGAATACCATAAATATATTCAATCATAAGAGGATTCCAATAATTCTTTTTATGTCCAAGATGGACTCCCTTTTCAAGTAATAATTTAACTGTTAAAGAACCATTATCTTTCTGTATCACAAAGTTATATCCTTTTTAAAAATAAATTACAGACTCATTAAAATACCTATTTTATGCACTAAGATCAAAATAGGAGATGAATAAATGAAAAAGAACATTAGAATGAACATTGTTACTGAGATATAAAATGCCTTAACCTTATCCACAACCTCAAATGAATACCATGAAACAGGCTGTTTAAAATATATAATACGTATAACTCGTAAATAGTAGACAGCCGAAACAACACTTGCTACGATACCAACCATAACTGGGAAATATAATGAGACATGTATTGCTGATAAGAATACATATAATTTACTAAAAAATCCAGCCAATGGTGGTATACCTGCCATTGAGAAAAAAACAACTCCCAAAGATGCAGCTAATCCTGCATTTTTTCTATACAAACCAGATAAATCCTCAAGAAATTCAACCTCTTGACCATCGTCCTGTTTACGTAAAGAGAGTAGCACACTAAAAAAATTAAGATTCATTATAATATATATTATAGAGTAGATCAAAATACTGCTTAAGCCCTCAGGAGTCCCTGTTGCGAATGCAACTAATACAAACCCAACATGACCGATCGCACTATAAGCAATCAATCGTTTAATCTTTTGTTGGCCAAGTGCACCAAAACTACCAACTAGCATCGACAAAACAGAACAAGCCACAAAAATGGGTTGCCAATACGAAATATAATCGAAAAAAACAGAATGATACAATCTCATCAATAAAATTAAAACAGAAATCGACGGTACAATTGCAAAAAAAGATGTTACAGCAGTAGGAGATCCTTCATAAACGTCAGGAACCCATACATGGAAAGGTACTGCATAAACTTTAAAAAGTAATCCTGCACCTATAAAGATAATACCTAAGATAACGCCGCTTGAAACGATCGAATTTTCAATATGAGAATTTAAAACTGAGCCAATTTCTTCAAACCCTGTATGTCCAGTAAAGCCATATATCATTGACATCCCAAATAATAATATGCCTGAAGAAAATGCACCTAAAATAAAATACTTTAATCCAGCCTCTGCTGACAATAACGAATTACGTTTGAATGCTGCTAAAACATATAAACATAAACTTTGAAATTCAATTGCAAGATACATCGTCATGATATCATACGAAGAAATAATAGTCAACATACCAACAGTTGCCAATAAAATCAAAATGCCATATTCAAAAAAATTGATTCGATCACTTGAAAAATAACGCATTGAAATCAAAAGACATGAAATTGATGAAAAAAGTACAATACCCTTACCAAATTGAGCAATGTCATCATGAATTGCTAGACTATTTAAAATACTTTTAGATTCAGTTGGTGTATTAAATAAAATAAAAAGTCCATAGACCATACTTAATGCACACATCCATGCTACTGATTTTATTAATACAGGATAAGAGTATTTGGATGAAGTCGAATAAATTACGCCATATACAAGTAAAATCATTAATGCAACACAAAGATATGATTCTAAAAACATACTTTGAAAATCATTTTGAAACATTAAAAAAAAATCCATAACAGATATACCATCTTTATCTAACCATTCTCGTCTAAGATTTTTAAAACATAAAACCTATTAGAAATAAATTTTATAAAAGAGTATGTTGAATCGTATTTGCAATCGAAACATGCATTGGATCTAAAAAGAGGTCTGGATAGATGCCCATAACAAAAACTAATATAACAAGTGGAAGAAATATAAAGAACTCACGGCGTGTTACATCTGAATATAAGCTTATATAATCAATTTTTAAATTACCAAAAGCAACTCGATTATATAACCAGAGAGAATACGCTGCTCCAAGAATTATACCTGTTGTCGCAAAAAAGGCTACAGTAGTATTACTATTGAACACACCAACAAGTACTAAAAATTCTCCAATAAAACTACTTGTACCTGGAAGACTAATATTTGCCATTGTAAATATCAAAAAGAGTGTTGCAAATATAGGCATAATTTGTACAACTCCACTATAATATTTCAATAAACGTGTTTTATGTCTATCATAAAGAACACCAATGCATAAGAAAAGAGCACTCGAGACAATTCCATGACTTAACATTAAAAGCATTGCACCTTCTAATCCTTGAATATTTAAACTAAATAATCCAATTGTTACAAAATTCATATGGGCTACGGAAGAATATGCAATTATACGTTTTAAATCTATCTGGCGTAAGGTTGTCAATGAAGTATATATAATTGCAACAATGCTCATAGTGTAGACAAGTGGTGTATAGTATACAGATGCATATGGAAACAAAGGTATCGAAAATCTAATTAATCCATAACCACCTAATTTCAAAAGAACACCTGCTAGTAAAACACTCCCTGCTGTAGGAGCTTCTACATGAGCTTCAGGTAACCAAATATGAAATGGAACCATTGGAATCTTAATTGCAAATGATGCAAAAAATGCAAGCCAAAGCAAAAGTTGGCGTTCGTTTGAAAACTCTGTTGTTAATAAAACTTGAAGATCTGTAGTACCTGCCTCAAAATATACAACTAAAATAGCAACTAACATCAACAGAGATCCAAAAAAAGTATATAAAAATAGCATGTAAGCTGCACGTACTTTTCGTTCACGTGAACCCCAGACACCGATAACAATAAACATTGGAATCAAAACACTTTCAAAGAACACGTAGAAAAGTAATAAATCAAGAACTGAAAAAATTAATACAAGAAACGCATCTAGTAATAAAAAACAAATCATATATTCTTTAATATTATTCTTAACACTTTCCCAGCTAGCAAGAATACATAATGGAATCAAGAAAGTTGTCAACAATACAAGAAATAAAGAAATGCCGTCAACTCCTAATAGAAAATTAATATTCAAGCTTTCAATCCATGCAATTTGAAATATAAATTGAAATTTTGAAACACTACTATCAAAAAAATACCAAAGGAACATTGAGATAAAAAACGACAAACCTGAAAATAAGAATGCTGTTTTTTTTATAAGATCGACATTCTTATTTGACATCGGTAATAAAATCAATGCACCGAATAAAGGTGCACCAATTACTAAAGGTAAAAGATATGATTCAAACATGTTAGAAGTACAATTCCTATCTTAGATAAAAGACTATTCCTCTTTTACAGTAATATTTAGAATAACGATGCTAAGCAATAAGATAAAATACAAACGATAATCTATCCAGAGAGAGAGATATGTCCATAAACTGATAAAAGCAATTAAAAATGTAATTCCAATTAACATAATGAAAGCATAATGATATATATAACCAGTCTGTAACTTTGAAACTCTCGATGCTATAGCTAAAACGCTTTTTTCAAGGCCATACGGACCAAAAACCTCAATAACCCCCCTATCTAAAGATAAAAATGATATTTTATATCCAAAATTTAACAATGGTTTTCCAATATATTTATTATAAAAAATATCAAAATACCATCTTTTATTCAAAAAAGAATAAATTGATCTACCAAGTTGAGAAATTTTAGCATAATAAAGATCATGTGTAAAAAAATAATTACCTACGATCGCCATTGTAGCTCCTAATAAACTTAAAAAAACTGGAAAAAGCTTCACATAGATCGGAATAAACTCAGATTCGATAATTGAAATATTGTTAGGATGCGTATATAAAGAATTTCCCCAAAAAGAAGTACCAAATCCAATAAACATATCCTTCATTAGATATCCAACAAAAATACTTCCAAATGCTAAGATCATTAACGGTAACGTCATTAAAATAGAACTTTCATGTGAATGTTCTAATACTTTCTTAGAACTGTTTGGATTTGATAAGAATGTCAAATAAATTAGACGAAATGAATAAAATGCTGTGAAAAATGCAGAAATTGTTCCAAGCCAATGGGCAAAAGTACCTGAAACACTATACTTTGCAAAAGCAACTTCTAAAATAACATCTTTGGAATAGAATCCTGTAAGAAATGGAAATCCCATCAAAGATAATGAACCTATTAACATCATTGAATAAGTTAAAGGTATTAATCTTGCTAAACCTCCCATTCTTCGCATGTCTTGTTCATCTGAAAGAGCATGAATTACACAACCAGCGCTTAGAAATAAAAGCGCTTTAAAAAAAGCATGGTTCATTAAATGAAACATGCTTACCGAATAATTCGAAATACCACAAGCAAATGCCATGTAACCTAATTGACTACAAGTGGAATATGCAATCACACGCTTTAAATCATTCTGTAACATACCCGTTGTTGCTGCAAAAAATGCAGTCATCGCACCAACAAAGGTTACAACAAGAAGAGCTGTAGGAGCATATTCATATAAAGGTGAACATCTATTTACTAAAAAAACTCCAGCAGTTACCATCGTTGCAGCATGAATCAATGCAGATACAGGTGTAGGACCTTCCATCGCATCAGGAAGCCATGTGTGTAGCCCCAACTGTGACGATTTTCCAACTGCACCTACAAAAAGTAAAATACATATTAAAGTAAGAGCATTCACTTCATAATTGAAAAAAAGAATAGATTCATTTCTTAATTCAGAAGATAGTGCAAAGATTGTTGCAAAATCGACTGACTTAAATACAAAAAAGATAGCCATTATTCCAAGTGAAAGACCGAAATCACCAATTCGATTCATGATCATTGCTTTAATTGCTGATTTATTCGCCTGTAAACGCGTAAACCAAAAATTAATCAATAAATATGAACATAAACCGACACCTTCCCAACCTAAAAACATCTGTATAAGATTATCACCTGTAACAAGCATTAGCATAAAAAATGTAAACAATGATAAATATGACATAAATCGAGGAAGATGTGGATCTGATTCCATATATCCAACAGAATATAAATGTACAAGGGAAGATACTATTGTAACAACAATAAGCATAACGACTGTTAGACTATCAAATAGAAACCCCCAAGAAGCATGAAACATCTCGGAATCAATCCATGTGAATAGTTTAATATACACAGGGCTACCACACAGTCCGACTTCATAAAATGCTGTTAAAGATAAGAGTGCTGTTAATATAAGAGACGATGTTGTTATAATTGCAGCACCTCTTTTTCCAATAAATCTACCAAAGAAACCTGAAACAATTGAACTGAGCAACGGTAAGAAAACAATAAGTAAATACATTTTACATACTAACCCTTCATTAAATTAATATGCTCTACAGCAATGGTACCACGAACACGATAATAAATCACTAAAATAGCCAATCCAATCGCAGATTCAGCAGCAGCAACAGTCAACACAAGTAATGAAAACATTTGACCTAACAGATCGTTAAGGTGAACTGAAAAAATAATAAAGTTTAAATTAACCGCAAGCAACATCAATTCAATTGACATTAGCATTATAATTATATTTTTTCTATTCAAAAAAATACCACTCAATCCTATAATAAACAAAATAGAAGACACAGATAAATATCTAACTAAACCAACCATATTTATTAATCTTTTTAATAATTCCTTAATTTTTACATAAATAGGGATATATTCTTTTTAATTTTCGCAATAGCTTTTCCAGGATTTAGATGTTTTGGACATGTTTTAGTACAATTCATAATTGTATGACATCTATATAGTCGAAATGGATCTTCTAAGAACATAAGACGTTCTTTTGTAGCATGATCGCGACTGTCGATAATCCAACGATAAGCTTGTAACAATATCGCAGGTCCTAAATATTTATCACTATTCCACCAATAACTTGGACAACTCGTTGAACAACACGCACATAAAATGCACTCATAAAGACCGTCTAATTTTGTACGATCATTCTTTGACTGATAGTATTCTAATCCAGATTCCTCGCCATTTTGAAAATCTTTGCGTTGAATCCATGGCTCAATTGATTTATACTGTGCATAAAAATTACTTAAATCAGGGACTAAATCTTTAATAACAAACATATGTGGTAATGGATAGACACGAACCTCTTTTAAAGATGGATCGATTCGTTTAATACATGCTAGTGTATTCTCACCATCAATATTCATTGCACAGCTACCACAAATACCTTCACGACAAGACCTTCTAAATGTTAAAGTACTATCTTGTTCGTTTTTTATTTTCAAAAGAGCATCTAATACCATAGGTCCACATTCATTGAGATCAATTGGATATGAACTAATATAGGGTTTTTCACTATTCTCTGGATTCCATCTATATATTTTAAAAACCACAATTTTCGATTTTTTTTTTGTAGAAGATAATTCTGTTGATGTCGAAAAATATTTAACATTTCTTAGAAAAAGCATATATATTCATTTACCTATCTAGATTAAAAAACAATAAAACAAACGTAAAGTAATTTCATTGATTCGATAATTGCGACACGAATTGCAAATAAACACCAAAGTTTAGCATATTCACCATGAACATAATCTTCAATAATTGTCTCCAATCCGTATTTAACATGCCAAAAAAGCAAAATATTTAAAGATAGCAACAAAAATTTATGATTATTAAAAAGATAGTCAAGTAAAGAGAAAAAGGAAAGATCATTGAGAGCATGACTCATTGAAAATCCCGTATCTAAGATTAAAATAAGAGTTAATGGAATTAACGCTATTGATAAAAATTTCTGAAACCACCAATGAAGTGATCCTTGCTTATGTCTGATAAAAGAAAACAATTTAGAACAAATAACTGAATTCATAAAAGCAAAATATCCTTAGAAATAGCTATATTTTTAATAAATCAACCAAAGAACTAATGAACTGAAGAAAGTTAATCCAAGAATCAAATAACCACTGCGATAAATATCTTTTAAATCAAGTCCAATTCCAAGATCCCAAATTAAATGTCTAATACCTGCAAAAAGATGGTAAGAAAAGAATAGTAAGACAATATATCCAATAAATGACCAAAAATAATATAAATTCATATTAATATAATAAAAAAATTGATATGAATAATAAGAACTTAAATGAAACATTAAAAATTTAAACATTAATAAAAAAACAAATAAACCCACAGAAAGAACTCCTCCAGTAATACGATGCAATATTGACAATGTGGCTGTCAAAGGCATTTTATAAATTGTGATGTGGGGAGATATAGGTCTAGTATTTATTTGAAATTCAACCATAGCAATATTCCTTCTTTTAAGAAATCGAATTGAAAAATTTATTTACACTTTATATAATAAGAGTATATAATTAAATCGATACTTCATCACGTATACTAATATTATATAAGAATAAAAAATAAAATAGACGGAGTGTAGCGCAGATGGCTAGCGCATCTGTTTTGGGAACAGAAGGTCGTGTGTTCGAGTCACATCTCTCCGAAAAAAAAAATTAAGTATAGAAAGAATGAATATTAAAATCAAAAAATGTATAATATATAAAAAAGTATACAATATATATGAGACTTATTAAATTACCACAATTAAAACCATTAAATGACTTTATTGTTGACTACCCAACTCCAAGTAATCTTAGTTATTGGTGGAACTTTGGATTCTTAGCTGCTCTTTGTTTGGGGGTACAAATCTTAACAGGTATATTCCTTGCAATGCATTATACTCCTCATATTGATATGGCATTTATAAGTGTAGAACACATCATGAGAGATGTAAACTACGGATGGTTAATCCGCTATGCACATGCAAATGGTGCTTCAATGTTCTTTATTGTAGTTTACGTACATATTTTTAGAGGACTATATTACGGATCTTATGCTTCTCCAAGAGAATTACTTTGGATAATTGGTGTAATCATACTTTTATTAATGATGGGAACTGCATTCATGGGATATGTATTACCATGGGGACAAATGAGTTTCTGGGGAGCAACTGTTATTACAAACTTAGCATCAGCAATACCTGTTATAGGAGATCATATTGTTATATGGCTCTGGGGAGGATATTCTGTTGATAATGCGACCTTAAATCGATTCTTTAGTTTACATTACCTTCTTCCATTTGCAATTGTAGGTATGGCAGGACTTCATGTCGTATTACTACACGAGGATGGCTCTAATAACCCTTTAGGAATTAATTCAAAAGTCGATAAAATTGCATTTTACCCATATTATTATGTAAAAGATCTATATGGCATTATATTGTTCTTGATCTTTTTTTCAGTATTTGTAATGTATTATCCAAATATGCTCGGACACCCTGATAACTATATAGAGGCAAATCCATTAGTAACTCCAACACATATCGTGCCTGAATGGTATTTTTTACCATTTTATGCAATTCTAAGATCTATTCCTGATAAACTTGGCGGTGTTATTGCAATGTTAGCGTCTATACTTGTGTTAGCCTTTTTACCATTCATTAACACTTCCGAGGTTAGAAGTTCTCAATTTAGACCAATGCACCGTAAATTCTTCTGGTTACTTGTTGTGGATTCATTTATACTTGGATGGATAGGTGGAAATATTCCAGAGACACCATACCTTGAAATTGGACAACTCGCAACAGTCTTTTACTTTGCATACTTCTTAATTATAATACCCGTTTTAGGTAAATTAGAACGATTCTTGCTCCATTACGACGGCACAAAAACAATTACCCAAACAATTGAAAAGTACTAATTAAGTAAATGATTCATCCAATAAGTTTATCGGATGAATCATTTGGCGCATCAACGCACAAAATACGTACTCTATGCGTAGAAAGTATATTCGAGTATGTTGTCACAAAGAAAGCTCAAGAATTATCACACTGAAACTTTCTCTTGACAGATCTTTCTAAGTAAGACAGACTTTATTTCTAAGAATACGGCTAATTAGTACTAGTCAGCTCCACATATCACTATGCTACAACCTCTAGCCTATCAACGTAATAATCTATTACGAGCCTTTAAAAGAAAACTTGTTTTGGAGTAGACTTCCCGCTTAGATGCTTTCAGCGGTTATTCCGTCTCTACGTAGCTACCTGACGATGCTGTTGGCACAACAATCAGTACACAATAGGTAGATCTTATCCAATCCTCTCGTACTAGGGTCAGATCTCCTCAGTTTTCTAACACCAACGGTAGATAGGGACCGAACTGTCTCACGACGTTCTAAACCCAGCTCACGTACCACTTTAATCGGCGAACAGCCGAACCCTTGGAACCTTCTTCAGCTCCAGGATGTGATGAGCCGACATCGAGGTGCCAAACGACTCCGTCGATATGAGCTCTTGGGAGTCATTAGCCTGTTATCCCCGGCGTACCTTTTATCCGTTGAGCGGTGGTCTTTCCACATAGAACCACCGGATCACTATGGCCGACTTTCGTCTCTGTTCCACTTGTATGTGTTACAGTCAGGCAAGCTTATGCCATTACACTCTACAGTTGATTTCCGACCAACTTGAGCTTACCTTCGCGCGCCTCCGTTACTTTTTGGGAGGCGACCGCCCCAGTCAAACTACCAACCATGCACTGTTTCAATTTCCAAAATGAATTGATTAGCCGTAGAAATCTTAAAGAATGGTATCTCAAGAGCGCCTCTGCAATTGGCTTGCGCCAAGGCTTCATAGGCTCCCATTTATTCTGCACATTAAGACTTCGTTAGCAATGCAAAGATGTAGTAAAGGTGCACGGGGTCTTTCCGTCTAGCCGTTGGAACTCCGCATCTTCACGGAGAATTCAATTTCGCTGAGTCTATCTTGGAGACAGTGGGGAAGTCGTTACACCATTCGTGCAGGTCGGAACTTACCCGACAAGGAATTTCGCTACCTTAGAACCGTTATGGTTACGGCTGCCGTTTACTGGGACTTCAATTCAAAGCTATAAACTTCTCCTCTTAATCTTCCAGCACCGGGCAGGTGTCAGACCCTATACATCATTTTGCAATTTTGCAGAGTCCTGTGTTTTTAGTAAACAGTCGCTACCCCCTCTTTAGTGACCCTTCTTTTCAGAAGGACTCCTTCTCCCGAAGTTACGGAGCTAATTTGCCGAGTTCCTTCAAGATAGTTCTCTCACGCGCCTTCGTATATTCAACTCGCCTACCTGTGTCGGTTTCGGGTACGATTTTGAAATGGAGCTCTTTCCTGGCACTTTCCAAGTAATGCGTATAATCCAAATAAATACCACATTACCGCTTCAAATGCGTCACTACCATTTTTACCCATCTGGAGAATCTTTTCAGATTTACCATTAGGGGTCGATTCACTCTGCGTGGACGAACCTTGCGCAGAAACCCTTAGGCTTACGGCGACAATGATTTTCACATTGTTTGTCGCTACTCATGTCAGCATTCTCGCTTCTGATATCTCCAAAAAAACTCACATTTTTTCTTCAACGACATACAGAACGTTCCGCTACCATAATTAATAACTATTGCTATAATTATCCATAGCTTCGGTGGATTGCTTTAGCCCCGTTACATTTTCGGCGCAAAAAAGGCAAATTGACCAGTGAGCTGTTACGCTTTCTTTAAAGGATGGCTGCTTCCAAGCCCACCTCCTGGCTGTCTGGCCTTTCTTACATCCTTTCCCACTTAGCAATCACTTTGGGACCTTAGCTTATGATCTGGGCTCTTCCCCTCTCGACAATGAACCTTATCGCACATTGTCTGTCTACTATACAAAAATAAAAACCTGTATTCAGAGTTTCCTTGGGTTTGAAGGATTTTTACATCCCCCTAGCCCATTGAGTGCTTTACCCCAGGCTATCTTTATATAGCGCTCTACCTAAATAGATTTCGCGGAAAACCAGCTATCTCTGAGTTTGATTAGCCTTTCACCCCTATCCACAAGTCATCCCCGCATTTTTCCACATGCGTGGGTTCGGTCCTTCAGTGTATGTTACTACACCTTCAACCTGCTCATGGATAGATCACTCAGTTTCGGGTCTATTTTACAGAACTTAACGCCCTATTCAGACTCGCTTTCGCTATGCCTACTTCTAACGAATTAAGCTTGCTCTATAAAATAACTCGCTGACCCATTATGCAAAAGGTACGTTTTTACAAATACTACGATTCGTAAAAACTGCTTGTCAGTGTTCAATTTCAGAATCTATTTCACTCCTCTCTCGAGGTTCTTTTCACCTTTCCCTCACGGTACTAGTACACTATCGGTTACTAAAGGTATTTAGGCTTAGAGAGTGGTCTCCCTATTTTCAAACAAGATTTCTCGTGTCCCGTTCTACTCAATAACATCTAATAAGACTCTTCTTTACAGGGCTATCACCTTCTGTGGCAAGACTTTCCAGTCTTTTAAGAAGAAATGTTAATTTCTTAACAATGCATAAATGTTAGGCCTTCTCCATTTTCGTTCGCCACTACTCACGGAATCTCTATTGATTTCTGTTCCTCTAGTTACTGAGATGTTTCAGTTTACTAGGTTTTTTTCACACTTGATGTGGAGGTTTCCCTCGTAAGATATTCATGGATCACAGTATTATTGCGCACCTCCCCATGACTTTTCGCAGCGCCACACGTCTTTAACCTTTAGTACCTAGGCATCCATCAAACACCTAAAATATCTTAATTTAATAAAATCTATCATACTTAAAAAAGTGCAACATTATTATAAAATTATTGCAGTTCATTTTAAA